TCCGCTGTGTGATTATTGGAAAAGTGAAAAGAGCGGTTCGTCAGTTCTGGAGTTACCGGCGGGCTTATTTAGTTGTGGGGGTTCCATCCTTTGAGTTCCCAGTGGTCTTTTTATTCAATCTTCCCCACTTGAAAGACTGATACGACTGCTTGAAAGCGGATGGATTGGCTGGAACTCATACGGCTTCGTTGCCTTGGGTTGGTTGTTGGCTTCTATCAGGAACCGGGAGGTGGAGCTTCGTCACGATGGGAATCGTCCAATCCCACTTACGATATATACGGATAGCATCGAACACTGACTTCTACACAGGACCCAAAACCGATAGCACGTGAAGGAATTTAGAGAGTAAACAAGCTATCTCACTCAAACGCGACACGTCGACACTTAAGTCGATCGAGAAAGGGCGATATAACTGCGCGTCTCCTGCACACTGTCAGTCCAGTCAAAGCAACTACTACTCTTTCAGGCCAACGAAGAAAGTAGGTGATCTTAGTGGAGTCGGTCTTACATAAGTTCCAGGAATTTGAACCTACTATAGAAGTTTTCGCAGTTCAGCTTCTCTAATTTACACGGATCCGGTGGAGTCGATTACATTGCAAGTAAAGGTCGTGAGAGAGAAACGAGATGTTACTCGAATCAATCTACGGTCGTCTCTACATTTGAAATAGAAAGGGGCTGCTGGTTAGTCAGAGAAGGAAGAACCGGAGACTCATAAGGAGTAGTGTGGTTCTCCTCCCAGGTCAGGGACTTCCAAGAGAGTGGCCTAGATTGATACTAAACTCTGACTGTTCAGAGTAAACTGGCCTATAGGGAGTGACCTATCCCGATCTGTTGTCAGATCCTATGGACCTCTTGGCACATAGCATAACGGTTAGCCAGGGGGAACCGAACCTCGCCATCCGCTGATGTAAGAGATCATGCCTACGGTTCGGAGGGTAGGTCAGTGGGTCCCTCCATCTATCCCGTAAGTCTGTCACTAGAGAAGAAGCCGATAAATAACAAAACCTAAAGTGGACGTTTTAGTTTCAGGATCAGAACTCGTGATCGAGTGTAAATAGAAAGAAGTTGCATTCAAGTTTCATCCTAACGAGTTAGTAGGAGTGATGTGATCGAAGGTGAGATCGAGAGGGAGGTTGTCTTTCCTTGGATCCGTTATTCGGCTAGGCGCTATGGGTTGACCTGAGTTGGTACCATTGTGAAGAAGGACGGTTCAAGTACGGTCGTCAGAAGGTCACTCCGGCTCAACCAAAACAGAGAAATATGGCGTGCTGGATAAATCAACTGAAAATCGTGCTTGTTCCGCACTGTTTACAGTAGACCGCGTCGCCCCTTTTAATTACATCTATGTAAATAAAAACCTTCGTAGTAAAAGGAAGCGGAAGAGCAACAGCCATAGTGAGCGACTGACCGCAAGAGAGACAAGAGTCAGAGTTAGATATGTAGTCGCTTGGTTGCTCCTGATGGTGTCATTCAAGGGAGTAGTGCTATGGGAGATTATTCACTGCCTTTTGCTTGTAGTCTTAAGGCAGGTCAGGTAGGCAAGGCTGATAGAGATTGCAAGAAATCGCTATGATTCAACTAAATCAATTCTTTCCTTGGATAGCATCGTGAACCCTTTTCTTCTCTTATGATTTTTGCTACAAAGTTTTTTTAGTGATTGATATCTTAGAGAGTCTAAGCCCGTAAGCCGTACCCTATGGGGCTTTGTGCTAGGTAATTTCACTCAAGAAGACTTAATAGATAGTATCTAAGTATGATTGAGTTAAATAACCTATCACAGATTCGTTTCATTTAGAAATCGAACTTTCTATCGATGCGGAATTCCCCACTCATTCTTCTTATTGAATAGCTTCATTTATATCCTAACCAGGAAGGTTGGTCTACTCTAGCGGATGGAACTGACCAAGGTGCTCTTTTCTCGCCTTGACCCTTAGCGATGTACTGATTGTTCTACGAGATATAATATAGTTTTTCGATCCGTACACAACAGGAAGAGAGCTAGCTGGATTGCCTTTGCTTGTAGTTGATTCTGTTGCGCACTCGGGGGTTTCGGAAACTTAGTAGGATCTTCGTCAGTCTCTTTTTTGTAACCTCGTTCTTGCTTCGTGATTGGAATTCTTTTAGTAGACTAGTTTTAGAGCTCGCTCGTATCTGAGCTTCCGCCCGAAGTCTCCTTATCATGTAAAAATATACCCATAGCATAGACTTGCTCGATCAGAGATCGGATATCTCTTTTAATTGTCTTCAAAGAAGAAAGATGAAAATGAAACTTCCTTCTCGGAGGTCTCTTCTTTATAATATGCAATTTCCTTTTTCTGTGTTAAATTGGTTGTCAAACCCCCCAGATCCCCTACTTACATTTAGTACCAGTTATAAATTCCCAATAAATGAAATGATACCTAGCACATACCCGACTACCAATAAAAGAATAAGAAAGAGGATCGATCTAGAGGAATAGAAAGTCAGTAGGTAGTAGTAGCCATCCCAATCCCATCCAAATCGGCTTTTTTCGAATGCTTTTTGTCCCAATCCAATGAGTTGGCTTACTTCAGTTCCAGTGAAGATAGGTTCTTCGGCCAAAAGAGAGAGGGTTAAAGAGATCTCTGATCCGATCCGTAAGCCGTAGCGCGCTAGCTCGCGTACTCTTCTTCTATGAGCGAGAAATCTAAGCCAAGCTTCTCAATCAATAAGAGTCATTAAGATAACTAAGATTCCAGCACACGCCGCACTTCGAGTAAGTTGGGTCGGTCTTAGCCCCATTGTCCACCCTGGAGACCATACCTCAACCTAGCATAAACCAATCCAAGAGTGGGGCAATTTCCCATACAAATGCGCCTCCCTCAAATAATCCTGCCGGCTCCGGGGGGGCTGGGCCGTCCAACCAACCCTATCCCTATCAAAGGGGGCGGCTCCAGAGGCGCTGCCTCAGGCGCCGGCACCGGCAGAAGTTCCCCATCCCGCTCCCGATCAAGGGGATCGTGCGGCACTTCTCCGGGAAATCCATTCACTCATCTTTCGCCGAGTGCGACAACTCTATTCTATGTCCGGCATGCTTTTTGGGTGCGTTCCTCATTAAATAACAATGATATGGTGGAACTGCATTCTCGAGCTGCAAACCAGATTATGGACTGGGAGCTGGATCTCCTCCCCGGGCATACCGATACAGAAAGCCTCCGCGAGTGGGTGGAGGCGACCGCGACCAGTAAGGGAGAAATTGCGAGATATGGGGTTTCTTGAGAGTCGGGGCGGAGAAGAATAATTCTTTAACCAGCTGGCCGATCAATCGCTGCAGCTCCTTCTGGATAAGGTTCATTAGAAACTGCACCTGCCATGGCATTCATTGCCCTGAAGGAGTGGTGATAGGTATCTTTCGCTACTCCCATGGATAGATGGTGCACCCACTCCCACAACCTAGCACAATCCAAACTTTCTCACATTTTCGGTAGAGGATAATCAATCTACAGTCGATTCGGTAGAGGCGACCATAAGGGAGGGGTAGAGCACCTTGCTAGCTTTTCATGTGTCGACCTTGTGTTGGAAAGGGATTCCTCTGACGCCCTTTTTTCTTTTAGTGGGGATGAATAAGCAATGAAACTTCCTTCGTCGGGTCGAGATTCCGCCTCATTTGCAGCAAGCCTTGGCTCTAACGATCCTCTGGGCCATCCGTGGGGCTTCCTCCGCTATGAAGCATAAGGAACTGCCTTCATGCGCTCTTTCTACTGGATTTGGATGAGTACCTTAGCTCTACCCCGAACTGAACTCCCCCCTCACCGAATCAAATATACCTAGCACAAACAGGTCTCACTTCAGCTGTACCGATTCAATGGGGCATAGCCCTTCTCCTTCAAAAGCTCGGTAAAGACTCTTTTCGCATCGTTGCCGTAGCCTATTTCACACCCGATTTCGCGCAGAAAAAGGAAAGATCATATCATAGAATATAGAAAACGGGGAACCTATCAAAGATGGACCCTGAAGACTCGGAAGGTGATGGTCTTCGGTAGCTATAGGGTGAAGGTCTTTCTGCGGGAGCAAGGCGGTTCGTGGTCGCCGCTGCTAATCCTTAAGTCGACCCTGAAAATAGGTAAGGATCGGCACGCAACCGATTCACTTTCTTGCATTTCGCTCATTCTTATGTACTCTTCATAGACACCATTGGACCGGTCGGGGACACTATCGTCTCCCCTCCCCCCTCGTGCAGTTTGAGTCTATTTGTTCAAGCTCAAGTTCTTCTGTTCAAATAATATATATATATTCTTAATATTTGGAGTTTGAGCTTCTGACCCCTATTCATTATCACTAACTTGGGCTTAACAGTACTACTACTATTACTACAAGCCTAGTAAGACATAAAGTAATACTAGTAGACATACAGTACTTAGGAAGTATTAAGACATCTACTGTACTCATATCAAATAGTCGGGATCGCTCTAGCAAAGTCCTCCCTGATCGAAGCTCAACCTGATTGACTTCAGGGAAAAGATCTTCTCCTTCGGCATGGATAACCACACAGGATTCGGAATCCGAACCCAATTTCAGTTGAGGAGGCATATACTCCTGCAACGTTACAGGTTGTCAGGGCCGTAATCTCTTCAATTACAATTCCGGAGTTGGCTCTCCGGTTTCGGCGATTGCGGCGTCTCCGCCTTTGATTCTTCTTTCGAAGAGGGATCAGCTGCGCCTCGGCTAAAAGAGCTCTGTGACACACTTCCATCTTTTTCTTCGTTTTTTTTGCGACTGATGAAAGTCCCTCTTCATCAACGGAATCCTCTGTTGCAGAGGAATTCAGACTTCCGTCATAGAAGGACAAGAGTTCAGAAAGGGATGGGAGATCACATCCTTCCGCTTTCTCTAGAACAGGTATCTGACCATAAGTAACCAAGTCAACAGGAGGGAGACTCCCAAATTGAATGGAGGTGAAGTTTGTTGCCTTCTCCTTCCCTGATTTGGGTGTCAAATCCAAAGTGATGGTATTATCATCCACCAAACCCTGAATTTGATCTTTCAGGACCCAGCAATCCTGAGTTTTATGCCCACGATGATATTTACAATACTTGGGATCAGACGTCCTGCCCACTTCATCAGGACGCCTAGGTTCTGGGAGATCGATAAGCTCCTTTACCAAGAGATCGTCAAGGATTTCAATAACATCTTCATACGGGAAGGAGTACTTCTTATCCTTCCTCTGTTTAAGGGTGACTTTATTAGTTTCACCTTCTTTTGGTTTTGTCTTCTCCTGAGGCTTCTTGTCTTTGGCCTGCTTACTAGGTCCAACTTCGGTGGTATTCACCGAGGAATCCTTCTTGGGATTCTTCTTCTTGTCGGCTCGTTCATGGAGATTGTAGGAATGCTCAATATTATGAGCTTTGGAAGAGAATTCCTCAAAGGTTTCAGGAGGAACGGCCAGAAAGTTCTTCAGGATATGATAGTGCATATTATTAGCACAGATACCCACTAGTTGTTTCTCTACAAACTCCTGTGGACAGTAGAGACTCAAATTGATCCATCGAGAAATGAAATTGAGCACCGGTTCACCGGGCTTTTGCTTCGTCTCAGTTAGCTCATTAACGCTCACAATGCGTTGCGAACTGAAGAATCGAGAAAGGAACGCATATTGCATCTGTTCCCAGGTATGAATTGCCTCAGGTGGTAATTTACTGTACCGCGTGAAAGCGGGTCCTTTGAGAGAAAGGACGAATTGTCTTAAGCAAAGAAGCGGGTTCTTTGCAGAGTCTCCACACTGGGAGACAAAATGTGCAAGATGCTCGTGAGGGTCCCGTCAAACATTGTGAATTGTGGGACGTGATACCCTTTCGGATAGGGTATGTGGTCAACATATGAGGGATATGGCCTTTTATAGACCATAGATGATCCCGTCACTTGACTTTGGAGATCATGCACTATCTTAGAGACCAATTCCGTCAACGATGGCATGGAAGGTCCTGCTGGTTGCACGATCACATTTGGTGGTACTGGCGTGGGGTGTGGTGCCTGAGTGACTACCACAGTGGCGGGTGCCGTGGTTTGTTCCATGTTGGCCACACGTGTGGCCAAAGCAGCAATCTCAGCATCAGACGGGGGCAAGGGTGGATTGGCACCTGCTAGACGTGCATGGAGAGCTGCAATTTCTGAATCGCGCTCTTCTAGCTTACGCCGCATTTCAGCCATCTATTCCTCAATGGCATGAGAATCATCAGCACCGGCCATCATCACGGCCGCATAGCTCAGTGCACTAGAAGCACTGGATTTCGTATTTCCTAATGCCTACTGGCTTGTATTCCTTAGTAGGTTAGGTGTACTAGTGTATTGCCTACTTCCTATTGTATTGCCTACTTCCTAGTGCCTAGCTTGCCTATCCTGCTGTAGTGCCTAGCTAGCCTTCCTTGCTTTCATTAGTAGGTTATGTTTAGTAGGTTATTTGTATTGCTTGTATTGTTTGTATTGCCTACTTCCTAGCTGTCTTGCCTACTAGGCCTGATAGAGCGTAGCGAACGTTGTGCAAGCTCCGCCTTTCCTTTTATTGAGTGCGCAGCGAGCGTAGCGAGCGGAGTGAGTCCTGTACTTATGTAAAAGTGCGCAGCGAGCGTAGCGAGCGGAGCCCCCGATTTTCCGATCTTCTGTGACCTTTCCTTGACTTATCGACTGCGAGGTGCAAGCTATAGTATAGGGTGTGTGGGGCTCCGCATAGACCAAAGTCTAAGCGGTGGTTCCGTTACTTACTGGTGATGTTTGCTCCGTGTGGAGTATATCCTCTTCTCTTCCCATCGAATTGTGGTTAGCCTTCCCCGATAGAGGGATACTAACATGCTATGAGTTGGGAGTTGTAAGGGGATACTGTCTGTCCCGGCTTAAGCCAAAAGACTTAAATGAAAAAGAGATAGATGACTAGGTGTAGCTGGGGGCCAGCCGGCCTGATGTTTGATAGGATAGCATTGCGACCCTGGGTCGAGCTTCATCTCAAATATCGGGACTGGTACTACAACGTTGCTTTGAATCCTAATTGCTTACTTATCTCACGAATCCACCAGTCGTGCCTTTGATTGACATCCCGCCGTTCTGAAAGACGAATTCAGTTCTTTCGTTACGGTATGATGTTTAAAGCGTACGACTTGGTGAGGAGATCAGATATCCCGAACGTTGACACAATAGGATATTCGATCTCGTTCGCGAGAATTCATTTTGGGACTCTACTGGCGAGTAGAGTTCTACGGTGACTCGAACATATATAATTATATTTCTATATAGATATATATAAAGGGGTTTGAAGGTATATAGATAGGGCACTTCGCGTAGCTCAGGTTTCACAAGGTTTGACTCCTATTCGTCCAACTCATGTACTCATGTTAGCTAGCAGCGGTGATAAGAAGCTGGTTACCGGAGTGCAGCCTATAATTATAGGCTACGTACGCGGGATAGATTGATCCCGGCACTTTTTCGGGCCATGTGATAGAAAGCCTATACGAAACAGAGGAAGTCCTTCCTTATTATTATTAGGTCTTCTCACAAAAACTAACCCCTTTTTCATTCTTCCATTCCTCTTCCTGAGGGACCACTCATTCCCTCATCCACTCTTTAATTATCTTTATTTCCCTCCGATAATACCATTGTAAAGACTCTTTTGGTTTAATGTTCAGGCACAGGTGTCTTATTCAAAACAAAAAACCCCTCAACTTAGAGAAGAGAATCTAAGCTGATATGACTCAATCTATGTTATTTTCGATCCGGGAGAAGATCCGCGTTGAGGGCAACGGTAGCAACCTTCATCCGATCCGAGCACACATACTGAACCGGCATCATATAGCCGCCTTGCCGGTATTCTGTCCGGTCCGCATGGTAGTGACGTGCCATTGCTGCTCTGCATGGCGCTCCGGCAGGGCGTGATGCGACGATAGATGATGAGAGACTGATCGACCGGCTTCCAAGCGCTAGCGAAGGAACCGCGACCACCGGTACCTTATTTTTTCGGTCAGATACGTCAACTTCTGCTTCTACTGCGGAGCGACTGAATGAGGGGCAGACCGACCGAGATCCCTGCCGCGCCTCCTCTCATCCTCCCAAAAAGCTCCAGCACGAAACGGTTTCGGCAGCGAGGCCGGCGCAACATTGTTCCATATTCATGGCGTTCTCAGAACGGCAAAAAGACAGAGGTTGGAACTTCCTTATTCTCCGGCCTGGGCTTGTCTATTCGTTGTACCATCTGGTGATGCTATATTCATTTTGAATAGGAGGGGTAGAATGAGAAGGATCTGCAGGCTGCTGCAGAGGTGATTGTATCGTTGAGCATCCAAGAGGGGTCGGATTGTATAATAATAAGAATTGATTTGTTGTTTTGGGGCTGAAAAAGCTCGTCGGGGTCAGGGACTCCTTTTTAGGATCCCACATGAGAAAGTAGATTCTTTCTAGATTGAGTTCTTTATTGAGCCTGGTGTGGCTTCTGGGAATCACCATGGAATAGTCAAATAAATAAAAACTAGAAGAACAATAATAGCGTTCTTTTCATCTTCCACCTATCGTCACTTAAGTGATCCGTTAGTCAATTCTTTACCTATCTATCTCTTCTGGAGCGACAGATTGACACCGCCTAGAACACAGACCAAATAAGTCATCTTAAGAGATGAGATGATGCGTGTTCGCGTGGGCGTTGGAGCGATTTCTGAATTTGCGGGGAAGCCCCCGGCCTATTGAGATCTGCCCACTTGACCGGTGGGTGGGCCACCAATCCGGCATTTCTTTTGCAACAGCTTTGGGTCGCTTCCGGGATGTTGGTGGTTACGAGCTGAGACCTTATGTTATGAGACAGAGACTTTTGTTCCGTACCGGTTGGAATATCAGAAGGTTGATGGTTTTGATGGGGCGTTGACGCGTCCCTTGTCTGGTTGGCAAAAGGCATTTTTGTATGTGGCATGGCCTCGAACTTGTCATGCTTGGAGGTGGCGGTCTGCGAACTCGCTTACTCAAGTTCGGTACAATCCCCATAGGGCGGCCCGGCAATTATGATCAACATTACCCGGGTTTTCCTTCTTTTTCTTTTTCGGGTAATGTTCTGGAGAGTGCCGGCCTTCAAGTTCTTGCTCTAGCACGGCGCGGTGTAGTAAGGTAGTATTGGTTGGACTGCTACAAGGGGCAATTCAAATCATATTGCTGCTTGTTACCAAGTCTGCTTCCGTGTCCGTGTCGCTTCGGTGAGTACTGAAGATTTGAATCGGTTTTTTCTTCCCTCTCGTCCTCATAAATAAAGACAAACGGAAGGCAGTTGGCTCGGAGACTCCGGTGCCGAAAAGCAAAGTTCCGAATGTTGGGCGGAAGGAGGGTACCATGGATGCTCCTTCTGTTGCTTCTGTTTCTGAGATTGTGGCTGTGTTGCCGCCTGCTTCGTCGAAACGCAAGACCGGGCCTGCGGAGAAACCCACGCCGGAAGATATATGAGACTTCGCCTACGCCGTCACATTCTAGTTCGGAACGTGTCGATTATTCAGGCACGGATGGTGATGAAGCCGGTAGTGAAGCTCCAGAAGAACCTTCTGTTGAGAGTGGTCATGATGAGTTGGAGGTAATAGGTGAGGATAGCGGGGAATCTGTGGAGGACCCGGGAAGGGAGTTGGAGTTGTCTCAGGGTGAAAAGGGCAAAGGATTCCCCGACATCCCCTTTTCACCTGCGGATGTGACTTCCGTTCCTTCCGGGGAGGTGGTATCCAGTCTGCCTCCTGTTGGCGATGTTCCGGAATATGTGTCGCTTGTTGTGGAGCTGCATGCTTTCGTTCGGGAAGGCTTGCTTTATCGAGGTCAACCACTGCTTGTTGATGCTTCTGACGGCCGGGAGTATGTTAATGCTGAGTACCCTCGTTTGTTCGAGTTGATCCCTCAGAGTCCGGCTGATGCTGGCTTTAGCTCATGGTGGGGATATTGTCAGGTTGCCCGGATGGTTATGTCTTTTGGCTTCGACTGCTCCTTGGATGTTGTTGCTCGCGTGGAGGGCCGGATCTCTGACTTGGAGAAATGTGGGTTTGACATGCGGCACTGGGCGGCCCGGCTTCGCAGGATTCGGGATGGGGCTGAGGCCCGGAGACGAATTGCGGAAAGGGTGAAATCTCTTTGAACGGAACATGAAGCGTTGGCGAAGGACCCTTTGCCTCATGAGCCGGAGCCCCGATATGCCTAATCTTAAGATTCTCTGTAGTCACATCTACCTCTTTTCAAGGATATGCTAGCCCCGCCCCCCGACGGTCAGCAAGTAGATAATCAAAATATAGGAGAGCAGGAGTTTAGAGGTGGTAGGCAAAACAAGAAGACTCAGAACCAGCAACCTCATAGGCAGGGACAGCAAAGTGTTATAGGTTGCTTTGTATGTCGTAAGCCGGACCCTTATTGCCTTGCCCCATAGTTTAGGTTTAGAGCTCGATCAGGAGCGTATGCCACCACTAGTTAGTACCCGGGGGGAGGGGAGTCGAAAGGTGCAACCACAGGATGCTGATGAGTGGGCAGTCTTTGCCACCACAGCCACGCTGATAGAGATTCCAAACCTAGCTGGACAGTTTTTTCTCACCTCCATTGTAGTGGACATAGAGGAGTTATAGAGAGATAGAGAGCATGACGACGCCTGTGAATTTGCATCTGCAGAGATGAGAGGAGATGAGGAGGATGAGCCGTCGTGGAGTGTATATCCACGACTGACTGGCGAGAGAGCAGTGGATGGACAGGACATGAGGATACAGATTGAGTTTATTCAAATATTCAGATAGAGGAGTCATTGGATGTGTATGAGAGGAGACATGTCCCTTCAGAGATCGATGAGGATCTGTTGACTCCTGTTTTCGATGATTATGGGGACGATGAGGATAGCATCAGTTTGATAGATCTGGCTTCTGCTAGAGAGGATAGCAGAGAGGATGAGTCCGCTTTATGTCTGTCTGCCCTCACTGATAGACGGAGGGCAGATGAAAGCCTGTCTTCGAGAGTTGACTTATTTTCCATCACATCAGGATGGGGTGATGGCGAGGAGAGCAGTTCCGGTCACATTACTGGAGATTCTCAGGTGCAGGACTGCAGTTTCCCAGTTCTATGCAGCGCAGAGTCGTATCGCGACGGCATTGAGACGCCTATTTCTTCGGAGTTCCCTGGTGTTGAGACAGATGAGAGACTGATGCATCTTAAAGCTTCCCCTTCCGACCGATAGGGAAGATGTAGTTCCCTTGTTCCAACCCATTCATTGAGTGAGCTGGCCTTGATGGGAGTACTGCTTTAATGGAGTACATGCAATGGAGTATAGCTTTGATGGCCGACGTTCAGTTGTGAGTTCTAAGCGGTGGTAAAAGAGCTAGAATATTTAGTTATATAACGCATGGGTGGCCTCGGATAAGCGTACTCCAACCCTGTTATTCGAGCTCCGGTAGGCCCAATCCGCTTATCATTTCTCAGAGCCACAGCTAGGAAGGGTGGAACAGTTTCTCAGTTTCCAACTGCTCTCGAGGTGCAGGATCAGAACTCTTCCATTGGAAAAGGTAGTTAGCGGTACCCGTCCCTTTCATTTCTTTCTCAATTCCGGAAGCCGGCCGCTTTTTAGATCTGGCTATCAAGTCAATTCAATGTCCCATTTCTGAATGAAACAAACATAAGGCCGTTAATTGATTTATCAATGAAACATTGCCTGTCCCGATTTCTCCATTTTTCAATTGATAAGGGATTTCTCAATTCCAAAGTCCCTATCAATTCGTATTTCGTATAAGGCAAAACTAAAAATGAATGGTCCGAGCAATCACAATAGTATTGAACCCTATTTCCCGTCTCCGGTTCGCCGCTGCCCGGCTCTAGCACCTGAGATTCTGGCCTGGCCGGCTTTCCCCATTCATCGTTAGTACGGGCGAGATGGGAACAGGGAAGTTCAAAAAGCACATGATGCGCCGGGAGTATGAGAGGTGCAGGGCTCCCCGCTACTATAGACTATGAATGGTTGAGTTCGTCCCTTCACAGATTCCGACCGCCCACCACACACGGTTTCTTTCGCTATCGCGACTGCCTTCCTTGGAAAATGGGCATTGGCACTGGCGAAATTAGAAGCAAAATCTCTTTGACTCGGGGTGAGCAGGAACAAGCGAGATTCGGCTACCATACTCTTAAGCCAAAGAAGTGGGATTTTGTGTTGGGCGCAACCCTTCTCTACCGTATCAATGCACACCGGTCCGGTGTGGTTCGAGTGGAAAAGCGAGGCGTGGAAAGTGAGATTGCTGCGACCTATATAGGACAGGGACTTCTATAAAGACGAAGATCTGCGTCTAGCTCCCTTTTGACCGAGAAAGAAGAAATGGGTAGAGCTGAATTCTGCACTGACCGTCAACACGTGATAATGGAAGATTCCCAGCCAATTAGTCATCCGAATCGTCAGAATGTGCTAATGGTTGGGGGCCCGTCCAAGCTTTCTCGATCAATCGAGCTGTCAAATTTCCCCTCTCCCCGATCCATGCTGTGTTTCGAATCCCTTCATCCGGGCCCCGTAGTGAGGAGTCTGCATTTCAGAACCTGCAGCTATCTCCAAGCCAAGCCCTCGAAAGAATCTAGTGGTTACGGGATCCTCAAGTGAGGAAGGTCAAATTGACTTGCTTGACAGAGAGGGGGAGGGGAATCCATATTATTAGCACTGAGAATCGATGATTTCGCGCACCCACCCAGGCACTGGATAAGGCTTATGATTTTGAAGGATCACCTAAACCTAGAGTAGCATTATTTTGATCTCTCCCTCACCCACAGCAATGGTTATCCCCGTTCTCACCTGAATCCTACTTCTTCCATGGAAAATGGGAAATGTCGAATTCGGAATTGCGGGCGGGAACCGAGGGGAACTCTTTAACGCTCGGGGTTCTGTCATTGTTCCAAAAGAAAACCACCGGAAACGTGGAAAGAAGCCATAGGAAAAAAGGGTGTTGTGGTATGGCATGGTTCTACAAACAACAAAGGAAGCAGGCGAAAATAGCAAAGGACTTTGTTAGGAACGCCTGGGAAAAACCAGACCTATACAAAAACTTCCAGTTAAAACTAGGGGCCAACGGAAACGAAGGGGAGTGGAGCGATGAAGACTGAGTGAGCAACGCACAGGACACGGTTCATTTGGAATGGCACCATGTAAAAGGAATATGTTCGGAGAATCGGTTGTTGATAGCATTTAGAAAGACCGAGGGATCGACCAAGCTCCCACACCAACCCCTCAGGCGCCGGGGCGGCTTTACCTGGCTTTCCCTCTTGGCTGTGAAAGGAACTGCTAACGCACTCAATTCAAAAATCGAGGATCGGAAATAGATTTATTTTAGACCCCGGAGTTGGATTGGAACTGACTTGAGCGTCGGAGTGTCATTGGCGGGTACACCCCCGGCGCGGCGTTCGAGGTTGCTGAGAAAGTTGCGGAGGAGCAAAGCTTAAATAGGCTAGGAATAGGTCCGGAATTCTAAAAAAGGTTCAGGAGCGAAGGAAGCCGTATCTTGCTGGGCCTTATAGAAAGTGTAGTTCCGTCAGTTAAGCCGTAGTTTGGCTACTAGCGCACTACGGCTTGACTTGACGTTGCCTACTGATAGAAAGTGTAGTTCCGTCAGTGGGGGCCTACTTCTGAGCCAAGTTGCTTCAAGTGAGCCAAGCAAGCAAGTTAGATCGAGTTTCATCAGCAACAGAGGAAGGGGGGGATAGGGAAGCCAGGCTGGAGCCGACGCCTTAGAGTAGCGAACAACCACCGACGAGCTATCCGGATCTATCAGAAGAGGGGGACGATCCGCATCAGAAGTGTTGTATCTGGCAAACACTGACATGGGCACCGAGGAAGAGAGGAGGGGGTGGTGACCCAGGATATCGTATATATTATATACTCGTTGGCTCTTGATAGATGCCCAAATCGCTTCGCTTTCGGATAGGCTGAACACCAACCCAATCTCGATTCACAAAATCAAACGTAAAGCAACTACATCAACTATTCCTGACGTGAACGGACGCTTTCTTGGAACTATCAAAAAAAAGGGGGTTCAACAACTACATCCTTGGATCATAAACTAAACTAAACCCCGAGCCGGCGATAATAAGAGAAAGAATGAGGCTTAGGTCGTGACGAAGATAACAGAAAAGAGCCGTATGCGGGGAGAGGTGGAAATGCAAGGTCTTTTCTGTTAGGGCATGGAGTCGACCTCTCCAATATAGGAAGGAGGTAAACCGCTTCGAGCAGGAGCTTCGCTCGATAGTAAGGGCGGGGCTCAAGTATAGTGCCGCATGCATGCCTATTCATTCCTACGTCCACGCCTATGGCTCAAGATGAGCAGGGTTTCTTCTTTCTTTTGAGGCGTTAGGGTCAGTCAAAGATGGATGAATGCAAGACTTTTTTGGAGTATCAAATGGATCTTCAACAGTATTCAATCAAGTCCGAAAAGACCAGCTTCACTCCAATTGAGCACTGCTTTTTCTTCGACGAATGAAAGAAGAAAGAAAAGGCCCGCCTTTTTAAGCGGTACATCGGCCCGAGGTATAAGCGCCCCTTCTGGCGGATCCCCCTTCCTCATGCTACAGTCTGGTCTGCTTCCCTATGGGAAGCTTGGACGAGGTCGCGCAGGGACGGCAACTAAACCACTGCTTGGACATTCAAGCAGGCTCACTTCGGTTAATGAAACTGGCGTTAGCAATCTACCTGATTCGATTCTTCTAGCCTACGGTTCCATAGCAGTCTGCCCACGTCGCATCCAGACGACGATGTCTGCCCACTATTCAGATTAGACCTAGGGGTGCCCTTCGCACTTTCGTAGAGCACAACCAATCAGTCAGATGTCGGCTTCAAAGCAGCCTACGTGCGCCCAAATCTCTATTTTCTATTAGATTTGATTTATATATTATATTGTCCAGAATCTTACTTTTTAATCAATTTTACGGGGTTTCATGAATTGTGAAGATTCGATATCGGCCCTTAGAGCGGAAAATCGGTTTAAGCCAATTTTACGGGGTTTCGTGACTTGTTCCAATTTGACACCGGCCCATAGAGCGGAAAACTCGTTTAAGCCGAAAATACGGGGTTTGATGACACAACTAAACCTGAAGCTTTGAAGCCTACTCACTCCTTTATAGTGGAGTTCCATCAACTAGCGCACGTAGGCTGCTTTGAAGCCTCCTCCTTTATAGTGTAGTGAACAAGCAACGGCTGATCTACGAGCACCGTTGCGCTAACGCGCAGCCGTTTTCTTGCTGGATATGAAATAGAGGAAGCAACTTTACCGAAGGACGAAGCCTCAATTACATCGACCCTTGTTTACGAGGATCTGCAAGAGTGGACCAGTCAGCTGCTTATGAGTGGGGGTAGGCCGCCCAGCCCATCAATACGAAGCTTTACGCGCACCAGCTCACCACAGCCGCATTAGCTGTTAGTCTCGTTGATCCTGTTGTACCTGGATCAACCGTTCTTTGCCACAGGCCAGATAGGAATGAATGGATGAACGCAAGGCAAGCAAGAAGATGCAATAGAGGAGATCAACTGGATCCGCAGTCGTGTTTCTCGTGTAGTGAACTCGCAACGATGGTATACGATCAGCACCTCTAAACTTGGTAAAGTCTATCTATTGCATATCCTTCGGATTCTCTGTCAATTTCTTCAATTGCATTTCCTGTAGTCCACCCGGCTCCCATTCTTCAATGTGTTTAGAGCTCCACCTACTTATTGGGCCGACACCGCTCCTGCACTTGCAACAAACAGGAACAGAGCCCACCTATCGACCGAAGACAAAAAGTGCCCAAACTACGGAGACGCAGGGTTATATCCCTTGTCGTGCCGTCCATTTTGTTTAGTGAAGTGAAACGCCACGCTCCTGAACCTAGTTTACGAGGTCAAGTTCTTCTCCTTTGGTGCTGCTTTCTCCTTGCTCCTTCAGATCGGCAACATTGTAGTGTAAATCTGCCTCTTCTTTCTATCTAGTGTAGTACCGAACTTGAGTTTCATGTAGTTCCGTAAGGGAAGCTAGTTCTAGTTCGTCAAGCACTGACGGAGGAGCCAAAGTAAAGAGATGTATGCCATCCGGGGCAACGTCAAGTCAAGCCCTGACTAGCTTACCGAATGAACAAACACTATTGAGCACCGTGAGCGCTAACTAAAGCCGGTTTCCCCGAAAGGTGGTGCTGCTCGCAAACGTAGGGTCAATCTCTGATATTGGGACTAAGGATCTGAAAGAAAGCTCGACCGATTAGCTTCAAGAAGAGCGAGCTAAGCCAACTCAAGACATTAAGTCAGGGCCTCCGTTTGCGTATTAGTTTGCTGAACCTCTCTTGCTTTGTTTGAAGCCTCTGTTTGCGCCTCCGCTCGCTGATCGTAGACCAACCAGGTGGGCAACACCCAAAAGAGAAGTAGTTCCGTCAACTGAGGTGGATCTGATGGTGGTGGTTACGCTCGCTTTAAGGGCTAAGCTCGTCCTCTGTGAAGGTTATGGAGTTGGATCAGGCCTCGGGTGGAACTACATGATCACCAGTGTAGTGGGCTTCGAAAGAGATAGGAGTACCTTTTAAACAGGTCCTACACCGGATAGATATTAGAATCTTCTAAAAATAGAAAAGATGCTCCTTCTTGTTTGTCAACAAAAATCAACTAAATCAACATCAACTAAAAAAAAGAAAGAAGAGAAAGAACTGGGAGTTGGCGCCTACATAACAGGTTGCTTGCTTACGCCCTCCAGTTCGATTTGGAATCTTGACTTTCTATTTTATTATATAAGCTACTCACGATCAAAATGAAAGACAATCGATTATCTACCCAAGAAGATAGAGAGTCCCACATACGAGAAAAGGTCACAAATGGAGTTGAACCAAGTAACATTGCAAAGGCATAATGATAGTAGGGTCGGGATATCCCCGCCCTCCGAACCGGACGTGAAGGTATCCCCTCATCCGGCTCTCTGCAGGGGAATCTCCACTCACTGCTTCCCCTAATATCCTCCCTTTACCACATCATGGGGGGTTTACAGGAGATCCCAGAGGCTCGCTCGGAAAGGCTGCTATACTATACCTTTTGACTCAAGAAAACTAGACTCTAGTAGTCACTAGACTCACTATAGTAGTCCGTCCGGCTGCTCTTGCTGAAATCATTACTCTTCATTCTCCCGTGCTCTAGCAATTGCGCTCCCTAGACCACTACCATGTAGTTAGGTAGGGACAATCAATCCGTCGTGACGGGAATCTAGGAATGAATGGGGATCCCTATCATCTATCTGTGTATATATGTGTTTATGATGTTATATATTATTATATATATATATATATATTCCCCTTTCTCTCAATAGATGTCTCTGGTCTGATACGGTACAGTACAATACGATACGATGGAATGCAATGGGATGGATGGTAGAGGGCTGCCTACGCCCAAAAGCGATGATTCACTTGTCCCCTTGTCCATAGGGACCTCGTGGCATACAACCGCCACGACTCCCGCTGGATAGCCGCCCCCTTCTCTCTTTTTACAGCCTCGTGGACGGACGAAAGAAGGGAAGTTACAGAATGGGGCAGTGAAGGCTCGCGAAGTAGACAGCGAGCGGAGTCAGACTTTAAGGAGCGAGCCGAGCGAGCTCCGTAATTCAGTAACGTCAAAAGTCATAGAGTGATAAGCGAGTGGAGTCATCCAAATTTAAGGAACGAGCGGAGCGAGCCTGCGAGTGGAGTTTACGGAACGCTGCGAATGAGTTTGAGACCTGCGAGATTATATATATACCTATATATATATATATAGGTATACGACGAATGAGACCTGCGAGATTATATACCAAATATTTCACCATTCTTACCAGTACTTCACCTCTTTGACTTATCCTTATAATTATAATTATATGTATCCATACAAATAATTATATATGGATACATAAGACGAATGAGACAGCATCCGAGCGAGTGAGTCTACGGCAGATAAGTCGCAAATAAGGATGGTGAAGATCTTGATGGCAAATCAGAATCGTTTTCTACAGATAAGAATGATCAGATTCGTAGCAAAGTAGCAATTAACTAAACCATACCATTCTGTCTTGAACAAACCTTTAAGATATGAATAAAATCAAATAAGGATGGTTTTCTTATCTTAAGACACGTAGAGTACACATAAATCATCTCAAATTCTAGATAAGGGTTAATAAATCAAGAAAATAATAGAAGGATGAAGTCTCGCTCGTAATAAGGATGCAGACAAGGAAATAAGGATCTTGTATGGCATCTCGCTCGTAAACTCGCTCGCTTGACTTCATTTACAATGTAAACTCGCTCGCTTGACTTCATTGACAATGTAAACTCATGAACAGTGTTCGTAATAAGCTTCATTCGTAAACTCAATCACAGCTTTATTCCCGTATATAAAAATATATATGCTCTTTCTTTGCTTCAGCTTCCACCCTTTCTTTTGAACGTCTTTTCTTACGTCTTAATTACGGACGTTCGTAAACTCACTCGCACGGATGCAGTCATTAGGTCTATCTAGGTATTGTATCGCCTACGGCTTGCCGTAGTCATTAGGAGATATAGGTACTACTCGCCTACGGCTTGCCGTAGCAGTCAATAGAAAAAAGACTAGTCTCTCCTAAAGACTAGTCTCTCCTGCTAGAAAGACCTAATGAATCTTGCTAGTCTCTCCTAAAGAAAAGACTGGTCCATGATTGATTATCTTCGACAATGAAGACTTCTGAATCCGGCAATTCATCTGATATTGGCCTCGATCACATTTGCAGCTAGCCAATCAGACAATGACTTGGCCTTTCACAGCTCTTTGAGAAAGACATACAATTTCGAATGAAGAAAGCTTCAACAACCAACGAGCTGGTCGTCCTGACAATACTGGCTGAGTCAAGAGATAACGAAGAGGATCCGCTTTGGTCAAAAAATGGATTTTATGTCCCAACATAGTCTGTCTCAACTTCTGTGTAGATCAAAGCAAGGCACATTCGTTCAATCTTCGGATATCTTTGCTCAGTAGGAGTCATTATTCTGCTAAGATAGTCAAACCCTCTCCTAGCCATCATGATCCTCTTCTTGGGCTAATAAAGCCCCCAGTGAACTGTCAGTAGAAGACAAATACAGAATCCGGGGTTTGCCTCTAATAGGAGCCATAAGAACTGGAGGTCTGGATAAATCCTCTTTCATCATCTTGAAAACTTTTTTTTATTATGCATCCTTTTTCAACAACTTGTTCAGGGGAGCTATTTTGTCAGAAAAATTGGGGATCAATCTTCGGATATAGGACAACTTCCCAATATAGCTTTTTAGTTGGCGAATTTAAGTAGGAGGAGTCCTTTGAATAATAGCATTAACCGCTTCAATGCCTGTTATGAACTATAAAACCAAGAAATTTTCCTGCTGAAACACGAACATTTAAGTGGGTTCATTTTTTAAGAATAATAAGAAAACGCCTTTGAAATTAACATGTTCATCTCTTGTCTTAGACTTGACCACGATATCATCCACATAATCTTCGATGAGCTCATGAAACATATCATGGAAGATAGTAGTCATCGCCCTTTGGTATGTAGCGCCTGCATTCTGAAGTCCAAAGGGCATAACGTTGGTTGTAGCAGAACGTCCCACTAGGAGTATAAAATGCAGTCTTTTCTACGTCCTCAGGTGCCATATAAATCTTGTTATATCCACTTACACCGTCCATAAATTCAAACAAAACAATTGGAATCCGTTGTCAATTAACATGTCCATATTTTGGAGTCCATTCTGATTGGTAGATCATGCTTTGTTCAGATCCCGAAAATCAACACAAACTCGAATTTGTCCATTCTTCTGGCGCCAACCATTGCGGATGCAGAACGGGCCCGCATTCAATCACTTTTGAATCGGTGAAAGTGATAATGAAAATGTTCGTCTATAATGTTTAACGGGCTTCACTCCAGGAGAGACAGCAAGAGAATGTGTTACTAATTGAGGAGAGAAGCCGGGCATTTCCTCATATTTCCAAGCTAAGACGTCACGATATGATATTCTTTCAACAGATTTACCAGAGCAAGTTCTTCATCATAAGAAGAGATAATAGAGTTCCAATGAAGGTGATACGAGGCTCATCGGACGTTCTAAAATGCATCTCTTTGAGTTCTTCAGCAATTGTATCCAGACCTTCTTCGAAACAATCATTGGCTGTCATCGAAATCCAACATTTCAGCTGCAAATCAAATGCATCTTCATTTGAAAGAGATAAAATGCCATCATCTTCGTAAATTTCCGACGGATATAGTCACAGCAACAGAGGAATCATCTTCATCATCAGATAGTGAAGACATAACTTGGCATTGAGTGGAACAAAGGTCATGATTACTTGGAACAAGAAATCCATTTGAATCGCATTTTTTTATATAATGGCATTGAGGGAGATCACTTAATGGAGAAAGGGAACAAAGACAAAGAGGAAATTCACTGGTATTTACAGGCTTCATCGTTCTGCATTCGGCCTGACGATTCAGGCTCACCTTTTGCCGGACCAACGGAGGGTACTCACTTCTGCTGTCATTACTTCCCTGCATTGATCCGGAAAATTCCTATAGGATAAGCCCGTCCTCACGGACGACTCTCTGGTGGTCAGGCACCCTCTTCGGAAGAACTTTCAAAGAGTCGGACGGAATTCCATATAGTTCGGCATTTGTTGGAGTCATAGGAGTAGATGCAGAACGAGGAATACTCAGAGAACGGGGGAGAACGAACTTCTGCAGAACGAGGACGCCATGGCGGTCCTTGGGCAAGATTCATCATAGCACGAACTTTTTTATAGGACGAGGACGTCCCAATATCACTCCTTTGTACGCATAATTCGTCCAGAACTTCTTTGCTGAGAAGGAAAAGGATACTGCTGTGAATCATTTATCTCGACTTTCACTCTTCTATTGGAAAATGTTGGAGATGGCGCATTCATTTTCGGAGGGCATCACAGGGGCTGAACGGCTGGAATAGACTGTTGTAAAACAACGTTCCGTGTATCAACTGACGGAAGAGAAACAGATGTGATCCCACTGATTTGAGACAGGGTATCTGAAGGCATAGGACTGGCGGACAATACAGAGGGCACTAAATGCTCAGAAAGAGAATCATATGAGACTTCTTTCCCTTTCTCCTTCCTACTGGGTTTGAAGAACTTGGCTTAAAATAGTTAGCTTCCTCCAGGGGGTGTCGAAGTCCAACAAGTTGATGCCCCGCGAAGACTTTTTGCATTGATGATATGAGGAAGGCACAATGTGGTACTGATGGATCCATGGACGTCCAAGCAGAATATGGTAGGAAGGTTAAGCACGTGGAATTGTTGTGGTCCGGACCCGAAATTTATGTTAAGCATAACGGCACCGAGAGTTATCTGACGCTGATCTGTTACACCACTGACAACCAATGGTTCCGTCATGATCTGATTTCTCGGAACATGGGGGCCGTCCAGCACCCGGAGGGGGATTCTCTTGATCGAAGACCCAATCAGAGCTCTCCGGACAGTGCAACCCTTAATCCGAACGGGAACGTACAGGGGACGATGTTGGTCTGGGCCGGGGTGAGAGATGTCGTGATCAGCAAAGGTAACAACTCCTATCGGAATATCCGCCTTTTCAGTCGAATAATCAGGTGCAGAGAACCAGGTCTCGTCAGATAACCATGAAGAATTGTCTCGTTCAAAATCTTCTGTGATGTGGCTCAAGATGCTTAATTCGTTCACCATGAGTAGTGAACTCTTTGACTCTCCAGGCCAACGTAGGATCCGCTTTCTGCACTTCCTCCACTTCAGTGTGACAAAAGAAAACAAAACCTCTTCTTCTCCACAATCAATGGCCACCTCGGCGAGAGCATGCTCGAGGGCTGCCCTTGTCTGTGGCGGAGTACATCGAACAAAGATATAAGGGCAGGAGTCTTTTTCATCTGTGTCACAATGCTATGGATCAATTTATCTCTCGCCAATCATTGTTGCTGGAGATCCATTTTTTTTTGTTTAATAGCTGAAGCAGAGGGACGTTGAGGACCCGCACCGCAGGTACCTAAATTTCTTGAGGTTGTGATTAGGCAACTGCTGACTTTTCCTCGTTCTGACAGCAGCGACCTCAACCCGAGGGAGGTCAGCAGAGAATACTTGAACGGAATCATTCGGACCTCGAGGAGAATGTAGCCCAAATGTAAACTCGGAATCATAAGAAGCATTTTGCTCCCCGGACTCAGATGGAGTCGCTTCGGTTGAGGAAGTAGGGGAATCATCAAATGATATCAATGGAGAAGGCTCAGATGTCAGTGGGGAAACAACATTTACAGCGGCTTCAGGGACTTTTTTTGCTTGAACCTCATGGTCTGGCAGGGGACGGGTGGCTATTTGGGGAACAGTATTAGCACCTTCAACTGAATTGTACTTCAGCTCACCAGAAGTGAGACGGTCATGGATGATTCTATACAATTTCTGACAAAAGCCAGTACCATGTCCCGGCCTCCGATGATAACGACAAAAGCGAGAACTTACTTCATCGCCAGGGCCAGGCTGCATCTTCTAGTGGCAGAACGAGTCTACCATTCGCGAGCAATACATCGAACCATTTCTCTGTATCCTGAAGATATGAATTGTACTCACACCTGTTGTCAGAACCATAGGGCTTCCCCCCAAGGTACTAAAGCCAGGACCAGGACCTGGCTCAGAAGTTTCCACCGCAAATGAATCAACAACTGGGAACGGGCTTTCTGCTCTTTTTTCACTCCCTCGAACGCAGTAGCACGTTCGATGAGTTTGGTGAAAGTCGTAATCCCGACCGGAACGAGGGCACATCTGAGATTCAAATGTCACCCTTGAACACAAGCGTTCACCAAATTGTCTTCAGAAGATTTCTTTTCCAGCCGTAAGGCCAGAGTACGGAACCGAGACAAATAGTCTTCCAATTTCTCACTATTTTATTGTCTACATCTGCGGCCATGGTGACTTCTTTCTTGATGGTATCAAACCTTTTGCAGAATAAATCAGTCATTTGCTCCAAGGAAAAGATGGATACAGGTGGCTGGCTAGTGTACTACGTACCATTTTAGTGAGTGAGGAGGGGAATTGGCGAAGCCAAAGTCTCCAGTTACGAATGGTGTCTCCGCACTGAGACTCGAAACGGGCCAAATGCTCCTTTAGATCAGTCGTTCCATCAAAAAGCTGGAAAGCAGGCAAAGAATAGCCTATTGGATAGGGTTCAAGGTCGATCTCAGGGGGGTAAGGTCTTCTATAACCAAGAATGGTATCACGAGATTGTTCCCTTGCCAGAACGTCACGGATGAGGGCTTCCATCTGAGGAATAGAGTGAATCTGGGGAATGGCGGTTGCTCATAAAAATCAGATGTATGAGCGGAGCGGAAAAGTCAAGTGGCCGTTCACTTCAGGAAGAGGGTTTTTGGGGTGTAGTTGTTGAATGTAGTTGTTTGTAGTTTTCTTCTCTTTTGATATATCGTTAGTGTTCAGTGTACCATACTGTATCGAAATCGAAAAGAATGCTTTGCTTTCTATTCTCCCATGCCTTTCTTGGTCGGATCAATCATTACACAAGACCTCTTTCACTTCTGCTTTCATTTGCATTCTTAATTAATAAGGAATCGCCCGCATCTGCTAGCATTGCATTAGCATGTGGTTTGGACATGGAATCCTGTCTTTATAAATGGAAATGGGTGCTCTTATTTCACAACGATAGGGAGGTTACCCTTTCTTTGAACCTTGTCAATGATCGAACTTACAGATATGAACTGAGTGCCATTTGATGAGTCACTGAGAACAAGGGAGAGGGATATGGAAAGGATGAAGTAATGAAAGAGGAAGTCATTGCTAGTAGTAACGACTTGTCACGATCCATTGGTTCATATAGAATCCATGTCCTAGGTGTATCAAGAAACATTCTTTTCGCTAAGCGTATATAATAAAATAGAGTGATGGCCCACCCCGAAGGGGGTACTAACTAACTGCTGAGTCCTCTCCGAACCGCAGGAGATAGTTGCCCATCATACGGCTCACCAACTTCACTTGCCTCTCTGGGGCCGGGCAGGTTCGGATCACTAATATACAATACACGGCTCTACGAAGGAAGGGGTTAGGAGCGTTTTAAATATGATTCTTTTCCTCTTTGTCGAGACGAAAAAGGAACCTTCGACTGGGAAATGTGAGTCTGTTTTGTCCACTTTCTCCATCCCCCTCTATCGAAATGATCAAAAAGCAAGGCGAGCTTGCTTCTTATTCCCGTGTTCGATCTCTTCCATCCAGACCCGCACCGCGCCGCCTCTCTCCTCGGATGTATCGAGAGATCTTTCTCCTAACCCAAGAATCTTTTCGCTAAGGAGGGCTGGGCTGCTTCTTATTCGTAGGGGTGTGCCGGGGGGTCGTTATCCCGTCTCGGCGCCGCCCGCCGCCCTGCATGCGAATGACACATAAGGTTGTATCCCTGTAATCAAATTGAGTATTCTAGTATACCGGTTCCGAAGTCACGCGCGACCGAACGTATGTGGGCTGGGTCGGAACTCGCGCTCGTTAGGATCTACTATATGGAATGGATGGTGAGAATATAGAAAGGCCGGCTAAACTAAAGGAAGGTAGGTCCTCCAGCACCATCCGGTCCCGAGGGCAGGACATAGAATGAATCAAAGGAGGCTCCTTTCGTCGCTACTTTGATTCCATTCAAAAGGTAACGTAACAGAGATAAGGGAATTTCGGATTCGGATGCGGACTATATCTCATTCGCGCTGCTCATGAACAGGGACGCTCGTAAAGATCAAGATGCAGTCATTAGGAGAGATAGGTACTATCATTGTATTAAAGAGTATCGCCTACGGCTTGCGCAAGACTCGAAGTCATTAGGTGTATCTAGATATTGTATTGTATCGCCGTAGGCTTGCCGTAGCAGTCAATAGAGACTAGTCTCTCCTAAAGACTAGTCTCTCCTGCTAGAAAGACCTACAGTCAATAGAGACTAGTCTCTCCTAAAGACTAGTCTCTCCTAAAGACTCGTTTTGACTTCATTCTAAATGTAAACTCATGAACATCGCTCTATTTCTCTTTTAAGAGAATGTCTCAGTTACCCTTTATCTTATCATTCTTATCTGTATTCCACCATTCTTATCTTCAAACACTTTCTCAAAAAAAGACTTCACCATCTTGATCTACTTATCTGCTACTCCGAATCATACCATCATGATGACTCTACTTCACCATCATGATATTCTACTCTACTTCACCATCTTGATCTACTTACCTTATTCTACTTCCCTATTATATTACATTACTAAAATAAGTAGGCTTGCGTTACGTTATAAGTTATAAGTAGGCTTGCGTTACGTTATAAGTTATAAGTAGGCGGCTATAATAGAGCTATAAAGTAGGCCGGCCGAGAGCTTGGTAAGCAAGCTACCTTCTCTTCCATCTCTGCCCCGCTTCCATGTGGGCAGAGACCCCTGTAGAGAATGAAGAGGGGCCAAGGATCGTCCTCTCAACAGTGCTTCTCGAGGCTCCACTCTCCCCCCTGAATAAGTAAGGCCCCGTTAGCCTGGGCTGGGGATAAGGAATAAGGATTGAAGCCCCCCTTAGCTCTGCCAGACACTGGACAGGGGTTAGCTCAGTAAATGTGTAGAGCCAAGTGTAGTGTGGTGTAGTAGTAGGCACTTCTAGGCCCCTTCCCGGCTACTGGATCACTCCAGTGCTTCGGGTACTACGGACCCTCTGCCATCCATTGCAGCAGAGCCGTTTCATGAGCGGGGGGGGGCGCTAAGCGCAGTTCTTTGAATCAAACGTTTCCTATCTATATGAAATACTGTAGCAAGTAGCAAGAAGCCCCAAATCCAGGATTTGGCCAGGAAACACTGCACTGCTTTGGGCCCAGGAAGCGAAGGGAATGAGCTCGGCTCCTTCTCCTCAAAACCTTTTTCTTTTTCTCCGTGCCCGTTCCGCATGCGCTTCGCGCGCCATTGGCGCTTTGCTATCCTCTTATTCTTCATTGGACGGTTCGGATGGACTTCGCCGTTCTTTCCCAACTAAAATAGAAAAGGCTGTATCACATCGAGATGTCGATTCGTTTTCCGCCCCAATGAGATGGGGAATTAGTAACCTCTGTCCCTTCATCTTTCTGAATCGAGGCCCGGCCCGGCTCGCGTCGTTCCAACAACCGGCGGGGATCACCTCAGTATACGATCGCGCGCAGTAACTGGGAGTCCTATTACACCTAAGGCCAACTTCAATTCACCAAACCCAGGTTCATCTCGTGTAGTGATTGTGGACTCGTACAAGGATATTGAGTAGACGGTTTATGTATATCGACCCTTTCTTTCGTAGCATGCATTCCCATCCGTGTCGCAACTGATTCGGTAAGCTACGTGTCCGGTGCACGGAGAACTGCCTTCGGTCTCCCACACTTACTTACTCATGGCAACCTTCCGGCCGCCCAACGACCTATAACGCTAGTCACTACTCCCACTGGGGCTAGGAAGTAAGCCCCACAACCCAAAGCGGCGAAGAACAAATAGAATTTGCTACAAAAGCCGGCTAACGGGGGTATTCCTGCGTATGAGAACATAGTAATGGAGAAGGTAATAGCCGAAATAGGATTCGTTTTGGCTAGAGCGCCCAAATCCGCTATATATTTTACACGGGTTTGCCGTAATGCTGGAACTATGGCGAATGCATCTATCGTCATTGATGCATAAATAAAGATACCCATTAGTAGTGATTGAATTCCTTCTATGGTTCCACATGAGAAACCAGTACGAATATAACCTACGTGTCCAATCGAACTATGAGCTAGAGGTCTTTTGACTTTCGTTTGGGCCATGGCGGCCAGTGCTCCTAAGATCATAGAAGCAATGCTGCAGAAAAAGAAGATTTGTTGCAATGTAGCTCCATAGGAACCATAAATAGAAACACGTGACATATTTGCAGAAATAGAGATTTTAGGCGCAATAGAAAGGAATGCTGTAACCGGGGTGGGTGAACCCTCATAGATATCAGGTGCCCGCATATATAGAGTCAAAAGAGATATGGCGTCCGAAGGGGAGGGGGGTTTTCTTCGGGGCTGGAGAGATGGAATAGATAGGGCCCCACAAGTTGTTAATTCGCCGCTGGGGAATTCACACGAAAGGGAACGAGGAATTCTCTACGAAAAAAAGTGCTCTCTGAACCGAACGTGAAAGTCGTTTTCCATCAGACGGCTGTTCCCGTAACTCCACTCTCGACTTGGATTATATATCCAAAAGGTCCGCTCTCGGCCATTCCACACGCTGCCTAGCAGAGGCGTGGTTATCTGAAGTGGATGAAAATGTGCTTTTTTTTGAGTAGATGCCGAACCTGCTGCTCAGTGGGCGGGCGCAGCAGCTACATGGACCCCTTCCTTTCTGTTGTTGCCAGCGCTTTCCCGGGCCGAGCCAGATTTTCTTATTTATGAGAACTAGAACAGGCAAAGGCCGAAGGCTGCTATCCCAATAGGCCTGCGGGCGGAACGAGGAGAGGGCCCGGCAATCATACCACACCGCGGTCGAACGTGTTATCTTCGCCCTTCAGATAACACGCACCGTAGGCCATCCTCGGCCTTCTTCGTTTTCGATGAAAAACAAAAAACAAATCTAGATCTCCGAAAGCGTTTTCCTTCCCCCGCCGCATCCCCCTCCCTTCGTCGAGCCTTTCCTTTAGTGGTTGGGGGCCTTATCTGAACCTGGCGGGCATTCTTTCGCTATGGGGTGGGTTTGTTTGGTTTGAACATAGGCTCAAACATGATTGGAAGGGTCCTAGCTACGCCATGCGTTCAATACCCATAAAGCCTCTGGGAAGCTGCAGGGATGACAAAAAGAGGGCGCTTTCCTGTGTTGCACTGAATAAAAAGAGGACCTGGAGAAGAGCGTATTCTCTTCTCTTATCTTATCTTATCTTAGGTTTCTTCCTCCCGCGCCCGCCGCCGCCCGGCCCGCGTTAGAGGGGCAAAGCGGGAAAAGACGGAGGGAGGGGGAGCAGCATCTTATTCTCTTCGCGAGAACTTCCGGATCGGAGAAGCATTCGGAACGGGCTCCGCGTTCATTCTTCTTTTCGTTGGCAGAAAAGAAAGGATCCAATCCATTCGGGGCTTCGGGGAAAAAAAAAAGTATTGTGACTTTTTTCATAGATAGAATCAATGGATAGATAGACAAGAGATAGATGAACGAGATCTTTTGTATATGTATATATATATATACAAAGAGGAAGAGACAAGATAAGGTGGATTAGATTAGATGTCTATGTATCCTTTATCATCTCCCGAAAAATAGATAGATATATATAATCGATAGATCTCTATATTTATATATGAATATAGAGATATAAACCTGTTGTGAGCCCTGTCTGAAGATAAGAAAAAAATGATTTCATTTTTCATTCTTTAATTCTTAAAAACAAGGTTTTATAAAGAGAAAAATGGTTTTTTTCAAAGAATGGTGAAGTACAACTGTTTCACCTTTACTTAACCACTCTTATCTGCACTTGACTTGACCATCCTTATCTCTCTGTTTCCGCAACAAAACCAAGTCAGCGTAACTGTAACTCCTTCCTTTTGATTATGTCGTGACGCTGACTTCATTCAATCCATAAACCCGGAAACGAAGTTCGTTCCCTTTCGTCAAGTGGGTAGGTATACGAACCACTTTAGCTTTGCCTTATACTCTATTGGAACAAAGAAGGAGGCTGAATGGAGAAAGGGACAAGGGCGGTCTTGCTTGGCGCGAAGGCTGCTGGTTCGGGGGTAGGGTACGGTACTAAAGGTCCTCGGACTTCCAGGCGGTTTTTCTTTTGGGCTGCTGTTCACCGTTGGATCTCGCCAATACAGCCCCCTATGGTTTTCGTTACCGAGATATCCTTTTTCTTTTTCATTGTTCCCAGGGATTTTTGGGGTAATCAGCTCCCATGCTGCAAACAGTCAAATCTGAACTGAACCTTGTCGCTCTTCTCTTCTTTCTTTCCTCGTGGGCAGGAAGCACACCAGCAGCGTGCGTTGCGTGATTCCACTGTGTTTTTGCACGGGTGGACAGTTGACCAGAAGAGAACTTCGATTCGCCCGGCCAGCAGGCGGGCGGCTTGCTTATCTTGTGTGACAACACTACAGAGCGAGTGGCTCTTCTAGGCGGGCGGCAGTGTGACAACACTCCAGATAAAGCGGAGCTTTCGTGAAACATGCTATGGTCTCAACGCCCTTACGAGGTAGTGATGAGTTTCACGCGCTCTAAGCCCGGCCCGCGCGCGGTTAGGAAGATTGGCCGCAATCTTAGCGGTACCACCCACCCTACCCTACCACCTATAGGCGGCCGTCCGTCCTACAGCCGCCCGAAAAGGAACTGCAGTGATCTTGAATAGGGATCCCACAGCGATAGAGAGAATCCCCATAAAAATACCACTAGATCGAGCACCAGTGATTTCGTATCCGGTCAAAATCTTGGCTAATTGATCGAAGTGGGTAGCTCCAGTAGACCCATAGATCATGGAACAAATAGGGTGGGTAGGCCCAACCACCACACTACACGTATAGACGCGAACCCCCCTCGTAACCGTACGTGCGACTCTCACCGCATACGGCTCGCACAAAGACTCCTAAATCCATCCCGAGCCTTTGATTCTGGATTCCACCTCTCCTCTCCAATCCTCGATCAAACTTGCGTTCCCCAGGCGCTATCAAATGGGGGGGGGCGCTTCCTTCGCCTATCGTATGTATAGTATAGGCTTGGCTTCGTCCTAGAAGCGATTTGCCGCTTCCGCCTCTCTAGGCTTCACTATTGCTCCTCCCTATCCTTTCTATTTTGAATAGAGTCTAAGAGTGTGGTCGGCCGCCCCCCCCCCTTCCTGTCCCGCCCAGCCCCCCTTCTCTTTTCATTTTCCGTCCTGCCCTGGCAAAATCCCACTTGATCGGCGTTGTCGCACTAATAGGGCTATTGATATAATAGCCCCCTATTCTATAGTTAGACTGCCGATCGCGGAGTGGGATTAGTGAATCAAAAAAAAGTTGGCTAATCCCAATACTCTGTTGTAGAGCCCAGGGGACATTATGCATAATCTCATGCGCTATCAAAATCCAGGGGGAACCCTCGCTCGCTTCCTCGCGATATCTGGGATAGTATATCTTACTTATATTTATACTTAAATAAAAATAGATCTTTATCCATACTTAACTATAAATATAACACTATTTTAGTAGAAAGAGCATACAAGAGAAAGAGCTCTCCTGCTTTATGGATGGAATTCAGAACTCTAACTCTATGGCTTTGCTTGCTTTCGCTGAGTAGGCCCCCTCCATGGCAGAGCTGGCTGTCTTAATATACATGCTTACTTAAGAATCACAACTCGAATGAATTAGTAGTCTCCCGGTCTGGTCCATCGCTCGTTCCGGACTGCGGGAGGGTAGTGTGTGTATATACATAAATACTATTCTATAAATCAGACTTTCTAAGAACTACTCGCATGAAAGCGGCTTCTTAGTCTCCCTTTCTTGTGTAATAGGGCTGTCTGTATATACAATAATACTGGAGAATAACTAATCGCATGAATTAGCTTAGTCGTCTCCCTGGCTCGCTCATATAGGGCTTTCTGGATATGTATTCTTACTCTGAATAGTGGATCAAAAGAATCTGACTATGGAATTTCTTTTCTGCCTTAGGGTAGTGAATACAAAATAGGATCTCCTTGCTTCGCTCGCTCTTCCTCGTAAACGAATGGTTGCTTGCTTAGGAAGATGTTATATCGCTTTCTTTTCTTGCTTCTTTCTTCGCTCCTTAACCTCGTCAACTCGGCTTTTCTCGCTTGAAGCTTGCATTGTGTTTCTAATTTCTAATATGGAATACTTGATAAGAACAACCGTATGGATTGAAGTGCATGCTTGCCTTACTACTGTCATTCTTTGTTCCCGATCTGCCTTCTTCCAGTGGTATTCTTTCATCAAGTGGTATCTCTCCATTTAAGTGGTATCCCTTCCTGGCTTAGGTCTTGTTGCTAGCGGGTTCAGTCTCCGGGTAGTTCATAAAGAAAGAAAGAATCTTCTTGCTTGCTGGCATGAAGTCCAGGTTGCTTGCTTCTTGATTGCATACCTTACAGGAGAAGAACTCCCGATTGAATACTTGAGAATAACAACTCCCCTCCGGTAAGAGGCTGTCTTTTTTATATGGCATACAAGAGGAACTCCCTTTCTTCACTCTATTGCTTACGGGGGCTAAGTCTCCCTTGCTTTCATTAGCTATCAGTGCTTACCTACCTGACTACTCTAATTCATTCGATTAGGTTCTTCGATTCTGGATTACGATTGAAGAAGACTGTATTGATTGAATAAAGGAGAAGAACAGAACAACCCTTGCTTAGAGCTGTGTTTATGAAAATGCATACTTAATAAGAACTACTAGACTATTTAAGCACTACTCGCTTTCAAGAGCTTCCTCTGCCTTAAGGACGGACTCCCTTGCTTACTTGCTTAAATGCATACTAAATACTGGAGAAAGAGCATACTCTTTCATAACAACTCGAAATAAAGAGCGATAAGTAAGATAGCTTGCTTGATTGATTGAATACAGGAATTTCACTCCCTTCTTGATGGAATCCCGGATAATCACCACTCTAATGACAGAGCTATCAGTGCTTTCTAGCTTGTCTTGTCTCCGATCTACCTTTCTTATGGATGGAATAAAGGAGAATAACTCCCAGGCTTTAAGTTATAGCTTGCCTTAAGGTCTCGCTTACTCTTTATGAACCACTCGCATGACAGAGCATAGTTGCCTTCCTTTATCTAGCTATTCATTCTCTTATTCATTCGCTGACCCTTGCCAGGTTACGTTGTTGGTTTCCCTTTCTTCTTGGTAGCATTAAAGAGCGAGAAGTTAGAGCTTGCTTGGCTTAGAGCTTGTCTTGCGGGTTCAGTCTCCGGGTAGTTCATACGAAATGTTATCTCCTGGCTTGCTTGCCTACCAGACCACAAGACTACTAGCATTCATTAGCAACTACTATCATGAATTAGCTATAAGCTTCCTCGCTTGGCTTGCTTGGTGCTTTCTTGGTTGGGTAGTGAATACAAAATAGGATCTCCTTGCTTAGCTCCTGAACCTCGTCAACTCATTGGGGATAGCTTCTTAATGAGCTTAGTGGTAGCCCTCCCTTTAAGCTGCTGGCATTTATTACTATTTAGTTGAGAAAGGGAAAGGAGAAGACTATTGAATGAAAGAGCTAGAAGTGCTTGGTAGCTTGCTTGATTGATTGAATACAGGTGGAATACTTGAGAATCACTCTATGGCTTCTGGATGGAAGACTTTCGAAGAACTGCCTTGCTTTAAGTCTGACTACTCTAATGAATTAGCTTACTCGTCTTCCTTGCTACCTTTAAGCAGCTGTCTGTGTTTCTTAACTTGTTGTTCCCAAGCGCTTAACCTTGACCTTCTTTCTTTCTTTAATTAAGACTCTATATCAGGTTATCCTTCTGGATTGATTTAAGACTCTATTTATGGTTAGAATTCTTGTTTGAATGAAGACTCTTGAGAAGGGGTGAGACTTCTTGCGAGCTTACTGTCTGATCGCTTTCTTGCTTCTTTCTTTTATTATTATTATTCCATATTATATTTTACTATATATTGAAGGTCATACTTATGGAAGGCATTTCTTACTTATTCAAGTAGTATCCCCTATTCCTTGCCGAGGGCTTTCTAAGGAAGATAGAGCTGAATTTCCTCTCCCTGACCGAAGCAAGAAAGCATAGCCTTCATTAAGAAAAGAAGCTATTTCATGCTCGTAGTTATTCTCCTGTATTGTATGCATTTAAGCAAGGGAGCGAGCCGAGCCTACTATAAGACTGTTAGCAAGGGACAAGCGAAGCACTTGAGGAAGCTATACTGATCGCTCTTTCATGAAAGTACTCTTTCTAAACTAATTAGTAAGCAAGTTAATAAACAAGACCCTCGGAATAAGGAAGAAGAAAGCAGGGATACGACTGGAAGAAGGAACTTAAAGTGAGGGATACTACTAGAACTAGAATAAGGGATACCAGCAAACCAGACCGATAAGCTTAGGTATTAACTAGCCCAAGCAAGGGAGTCCTTAGAGTTCATTCAGAAGAAAGCCAGCCAAGAATGCGAGTACGGATTTTCTTGTATTCATAATAAGAAAGACAAAGCCAGCTGAAAGAAGGGCTACCACTTAAGCTCATTAATTAGAGTTTTGATTCAAAAGGAAAAGGAAGCTCTTGATCAACTAACATAGTATGCATTTTCATAAACACAGCTCTAAGCAAGGGCCTTATAGTTGTTTATGCTAGTGGTTCTTATCAAGTATGCTATCCAGAAGAGAAAAACAGTAAGATAGTCCGAGGGAGACCTTATTAAGATTAAGGCAAGGAGACAAGAGAGGGAATTACCTTTAGGCATCGAGGAAGTTATAACTCGCAAGACCGAAGCAAAGCTCTATCCCAGCAAGAAGTAAGACAAGCTAAGCCAGGAAGAAAAGCAAGCTATAACCTTTAGCTAGTTGTTATGATCAAGTAAGTTCTGTCATTCGATTGGTTCTTCTTATCCTTTATTCCATCAAACATGCTAGTTCTTCTTCTCCGGTATTCAATCAATAAGCACGGGAGTCCTGTAAAGAAAGCCAGGCACTTCTCGCTCTGTCATGCTAGTGGAGTTTATAAAGTATATAGTATATAAACAAAGACAGCTGCAAGCGAGTAAGCTGGGGATACCTTACCTGCAAGCGAAGCGATCGATTAAGCAAGCGAGTGGTTGTAAGGTAGGCAAGAATGAATGATAGTGGTTCTTCTTCTTTAGTAAGCAAGTGGTGATTCTCAAGCAAGCCACGCACTTACAGCTAGGGAGTTCTGTTATCTGATTAGATCATGAATTAGAGTTTTCCGGTAGGAAAGTCAGTACGGCAACCAGAGCTTCTATTTTATTTACTCAACGGCTGATTCAATTGCGACAAGAGCACATTCAATAGCAGACTACTCTGGGCATGAATATGAGACTAAAGTCCCTCTGTGCATCCTACTACTAGCAGCTCCTTCTATGTCCCTTCTTTGACTATGCATATGGATCCACGGATGACATACCCATTCGTACCATCTCAACAGCTCCCTTGCCTTACTTCTGCCTTCCTCTGTTAATTCAATATCTGTCTCGCCTGCGAATCCTTATCCTGATCTGAGAATTGCAGATGCCTGAATCGGACATATGAGATGAGCCCGTAAGCCCTCGATCTTTGCGTGAAGACCAGATGCGCTCTTAGCTGCCTTTCAAGATGCCAAATCGTTCTCAACTTTCATGGGTTTGGCGGGGCTCTTCATCTATCAATCGAAGGTTAGAGTTGGCTTCATTGCTTGGTTTTGGAAGACGGGAGAGATCTCAGATCAGGTTCAACCTCAAGTGAGTCATCATAGGGTCTTGCTTTGAGGAACGGACAGACCAGACAGTCGTGACTTTCTTTCTCGCCTCTTTCTCTTCTTTTTTATTAGACGTTCGGGATCTTCAAATCAATTGTCGTAGGTAGTGTCCAAAATCGCCGATGTGTGAGTCATTCACTGTAGTTACGTCCTCGGAACCAATCCCCTAGGGTACGTTTCGCTCGGTTTTCTTTCAACATTTAAATAAATTGATTTTAGTTATTAACTCAACCGAAGTCACTCATAAGCCAATCGAAGGAATTCCTCCAACTGACCAAGAGCACACGAAAACCTGATCTCTCCTTGTTTTATGCCAGGCGAGGAAGCAACTTCAGTCAGATGCGAAGAAGACAACGAACGTTTTGGGGTCGATTCGCCAGTAAAGGGATCGCCATGAAAGAAGAGGAGGTTCCCACCAAGGGGAAGTGGAATCAAAAAAAGGAGGAGACGGTTTCGAGTAATCCAATCCATAGAAAAAAGACACTTTGTTGAAAGCCGGTCTCTAGTAGTGTTTGCATGCAAATTTCTTTCCTCAACTAGAAAACTCTAAATCCACTCTCATTCATGCATCAGGCTTCCGGTAGCCCTCTCTTCTTAGACATAGAAATCGAAAGCAAGAGAGGAGCTCTTCTGGTCTCGAACCTACAACTGGCACACAAAAAACTCTTGATTAGAGCCTTTTCCGCTCTCATTCCTGGCTTGGCTTTCCTTTTTTTGATTCTGCAACTGAATTTGATTGGGGACTGAGACTGCTACAAGAGGGAATGTCCCTACCATGGCAAGAGATAGCCCTATAACCTGGTTTTCAGCAGATCTAGAATATCCTGCCCCTCTTTCAACAAACTTGCTTGCTCACTTCCAATCTAACGAGAAAGAAAATCTCTAACTGGTCCTAGAGAAGAACCTGAATGGCTTACAGGGCACTCTCCATGGCTAGAAGAGGGAATGACAAGATTAGGATGAATGGAAGCTAGCCCTGAAAGTATATGGGTGGCAACTCACCCTCATACTAGATATGAGTCAGCAAAGACAGGCCCTCGCTCGATCTATGATATCAGAGAAGAATATAGTTTAAGATATGGGGACTGCTACTGGCATATTACTCCCTTCAGTTAGTCTTCCCTGTTGGCTTGAAAAAGAAATGTCTTGTTCACTCACTTGACCCTGTTTACTGCATGAAAGAAATCATTAGCACAGGTGTTATTTATATATAAAGTGGATCGCTTCTAAGTGAAAAGGATGAAATGGAAGGGAAGAAAGAAGTCAACTTATCATCCTCTTCATTCCCAGATGATTAAGAAACTTAAAAAAAAATATCTCTTCATATGCCGAAGATCGTACTATTGAAAAGCAAAGATATTCACTAAGCCTAAGTCAGTCCTTACCCCGGAAATCTTAGATCTACGAATATCAAAGTCTGATAGCAGAGTTCAGCTTAAAAAGCAATAGCTTCGGAAGAGATGCGCCTTTCGCCGGGTATTCCCACATTGAATCGCAATTGGTTGATAAAAGAACTATCTTCCCGGATAGAAAGATGAAATTGATCCCAATAGTCAAGATCTTATACCAATGTAAGGTTGGATTGCCTTCTCCTCGCTACTCTCTCTTTGAAAAAGTTATTTTACAATTCCAACTCGGCAATTCCCAGAGAAAGCAAAGCAGTAAGGAACTTTCCCAAGATAGGCGCACTAGATCTTTATTCTAGGGAAAGAAAATGTGAGATGTAAGAAGGTCGGGTCGGCTTGAGACAGATGTGGTTCTTCTGGGTCAGTCCCACTCAATGGGAACTATATATCAAATCTCAAAGAGACCAGAAGGTTTTTCCATGGAGGAAAACTCCAACCTAGCAAAGAATTTACCTATCTCATCCCGTAGCTATCTCAATGGAACTGGAGGGCCTTAGGACTGCTATTTCATAGCTGGACACTGGAATTGAACTCCCAGAATATGAAATTATATCGTGAGTCCTAAATACAAGAGAAAGATCTATCGCCCCACCATCTAAGGGAACTTGAAATGAAATAGGATACGCTATGTCTGGAGATATGAGAGTAGAACCACCTCTTATATAAGACACTGCTTTAAAAGGGATCTATCCCGATTCTTGAACAAGAACCATGACATGAGATCCTTCTTATTATATGTAAATTCCTTCTGTCTTGAGCCTTCCACCAGCTCTCTAAGAACCTCTTTATTTGCCCAATCCTTTTACTTAATGTAATGCCCTATTCCTTTCGAGTTAGGATCTCGATTAGCCTCTTCTATTATATAATATAATATAATAAAAGGAAAATTGCCTTCATTCCCCTTCTATTCCCAAGAGCGGATTCCATAGGAGCGCATTCTTCCTTTATTGATTCAAAAACCTTCTTGCTAACCGCCCTTATCCCGCAAAGAGCTTAAGCTTATTCTCTTCCTCGACGTGCCAAAGCCCCTTCTAATGTCAAATTGGATGCTTCCTCTACTTCCCCTGCGACTCCTATTGCTATTACGACTGCTACTTTTAAAAGAAAGATAGGTGCGTGCCTCCTACTCCTAGTCCCTTATCTTCCTATTTAGGAACTGAACTCCTGAAGGAAGTTAATCAGTGTGAGACTGGAGCTAGTGGCATAGATTGACTTTTCATCTTCCTCGCACAGCTTAATTAAATTAACCCTTAGTGAGTGCAAAGAGAAAGAGGCTCCGTAAGGTTGAGGCTTGAGGCAATATCCCTAGTTTGCCTATCTGCTCTTACAGTTGCCGGTGTAAGCAATTAAATCAGAATAAGCTGCTTGAGAATCTAGCTATTTCTTACCGGAATAGATGTCCGAGGAAGCAAAGGAAAGATCAGAGTCGGCATTAGCCCCGTTGTTGGAGGAAGAAGCCCTTCTATTGAATCAATTGGAGGAAGGCACTACCTACTAGTAGGAAAATACCAGAGAAAAAAGGGGTTTATTACACTTCTGATCGGCACCCTCGCTTTGCTACCATGCGAGGACTTTGAATCCTTCCCTCGCTTTCACCCACATCTCATTTGAAAACACAAGATATCACTTCCTTCAAGCGGCGCTCCACTTGTTTCTTGTATTTACTGTCTACCTGCTCTCCATCTTATTCGAAAAGACAGACACATCATCCCTTCCTTTGACCGTACCTCACATATCTCATATGTAAACAGATCGAATCGACCCCCTCACTCAATCCGCAAAGGCCTCTCCTTACAAAGAGTTCTTCCAGCATTGAATCATCATCCCCGGCTTTCATTCAGTACTAAGAACGCTCACCCGAGGGGCACTCGCGAACCCTTCGGGAAATAGCTAGCCAAAGCTACTACTACACATACACATACACCAAGATAGCATACCCCATATTGAACAACTATACCATACACTCCTACTTTGACGTTGACTTTGATTGGACCACATCCCTCGCTTTGATAAGAAAGATCCGAGTAAACAACCTTTGAGCTGAGGTAATATGAAATATTTAGGGTTAGCTTTGCGTTCCTTGAGTATGTTTCTGCCCTAAACTAAGAAAGAGTATAGTGCTCGTTTTGATAAGAGTATTCAAAACGATCTGCTGGAAAGTTTACAACGTCCCCCCTATTTACGGGAATTTATTCTGGTTCGCTACTATCTGAGCCTACAGCTCACTCTTCCCTTGTGGACTAGTCATTCTCGTTACAGATTTTGGTTTCAGGAGCATGTGGCATAGAAAGGATAACCGGGAGGTGGAGCTGGGAGCTATTGGATGCTTCTGATTGGTGCTCAAGAGGCGGACTCTAAAAAGATGGAAGAATCATACAAACTGCCAATATAGTCCGTAGCTGCTGGTTGAGTGAATGGCTAATATAGAAGGTAGCCAGTCTTCTGGTTGAATAATAAACCATGCCTGCCCCGGAGCAGGAAAAGAGAGCCTATTTTTCGAGCTACAATCGCTTTTTACGGATTCCCAGAAAAGGCTTTGAGAGAAGCTTTAAGCGCGTCTTCTAGTTCCAATTCAAAGGATTTTAACCCGCCTCTACACTGGTCCAGACTAGTGATCCTCGAAAAGCTACCCACACCCACTGAAGTGGGAAGGGGCACTGGCCATATATGATGCATATTCAAAAAGAATGCTGATCGGTTAGGCGAATATGAGGGTTCGAACTCTTCGATTGTTCTTTGCTATTCCTTTGGTTAGGTTAAGCTGGACAGCTAAAATGGCTACTAAGTAATTAGGAATGCTCCTATCTCTCTTGTCTGCGACGAATCTTATTGAAAGAAACCTGCTCCGGTAGAATGGAGAGATGGAAGATGAAACCCGCAATATGGACCCCTTTTGTTTGGTCTTTCCTTCCCTATAGGAGTTGCTCGAAGAAACAGAAAGAATTCCATTTCAGGTGGTTCAGTTGGATCTTTTTCTAATGACTCATAGTGGTTAGACGCGGCTAGAGAACAGGAAGTGGCACTGACGGGTTACTCCAATTACAATTGGAAGGCTTCTCTATCGATCACAAGTACTAACATAAGTAGAGCTTGGATAGTCAAGGTCTATCAATTTGAAAGCGAATTCCCTTACGTATGGAGAATCAAGCCTAGTAGACTACATAAATGGGGAATTTTCAATGGAGCGAGTCCTATTCCTTATTGTTTTTATTAGAAATTCAGATGAGGCAGATCGTGAGGCAGACCATCTTCCTTGATACCTCGCGTAACACTGGTCCTACTGACGGAGACGAAAGAACACCACTTCCTACTATGTTCTTATTGACAAAGAAAATCTTGATAAAGAAAGAACCTTGATAACCCGGTGGAACTCATTCCTGAGTCAATTAGAACGGGGAGCGATCCTTTATATCTTCGTGACCTAAACTCAAACTAAAGCAGCTGCCCCTAGCTAATGATAGACTACCATAAGCTCACGAACCAGAAACGGAGAAAGCTACTTTAAAAAAAGAAAAAAGCCAATAGTAGCCCCTGATTCGGATGTTACGAGAAATCTGTCCTCTGATTCCGATTCCTCTAGAGAGATGCCGAGAAAGAGCTCTTTTCGGGGTTGAAGGACAAAGCGCATTTCGTCCGCTGCTCTTTGAGACTGATCTGCTGTTCTTTCATCAGTTTACTTTTGGAAGGTGCTGTCGTATAAAGAGGAGAAAGGCTTGCTAATAAACGGAATCGTTCCATAGCTCAACCGACTCCTCGGTTCTTTACTACGCCGTAAATCTTCCGACGTGATAGATTTCCTCAAAGAACGAAATCGGGAGCATAATAACTCAAACAACTTGTCTCAGGACCTAATAAATAGATCCCGCTTTCAGTCTGGAGAACCAGCGGAAAGCGTTCCTTCGGAGCGAGCTAGGGAACTGCTTGATAAGCAGCTTTTCATGTTGAGCGATATCAACGCATTGTGTCTTAAATTTGGCTAAATGCTCGAAATCAGCGATGTGTTCTTTTGGATCACCAGTCCCGTCAAATGTATCAAACTTCGGAGGGACGTAGTATCGCGGGAATGCTTTCTTGGCCACGCTGTCATCATACGGCCTGTTATAGCTCCTATGATCGCGAGCTGCGGCTTGCTTTGTTCGCATCTCCGTAACGGCCTAAAGCGTTCCAACGACATGTTTAGCCCTCAGTCTCTACTGCCAACTCGTTTCACTTCAGTTTACCGTAGCAACTACAGCAAGCTGCCTAGCTCACTGGCTCGTATGACCAGCCCGCGTCGTGTTGTTCGATCCGCTCTCCCTGTTGTTCCAGCTCCAGTCGGTGGTGATACTGTTCCCTTTGTTTGATCCAATGTCCCAGTGGAAGAAAGAGTTCCTTTTTGTGGGCGTACGGAGACGGAGGCTAATAAGTCAGTCAAGGGCTACAGAAGAAGAAGAGGCCTTCCTTATAGGTCCGGTCGCTTAGTGCGTTGTAGATTATTATTAAAGCCCGGCTCAAACTACGATGCCAATCGATTCACGAGCGGAGAGATATATCAATCAAATGGAGAAGCGACGATTCGCCTTTAAAAAAGGGGGCTTTCCACCTCTTATACATACGGGATATCGGAACATACAAATACCAGACTCTGGCAGAATGGGCAAGCTCGGGAAAGACAAAAGTATTCGGGAAAGGCTCTTCCAGCAATGGATAAGATTCAATTCGCAAGTGGGGAACGGGACCCGCCAGTTCAAGATTGGAGCTGGCTAGCCCAGAAACATAACATTATATTCTTTTCATTTTTCAGGAGAAGATGAAATATGAATGAGTTTAAAGTATTACCATCGACTTCGAATTGATGAGAGCCCTTTTTCCGCTGAATACGAGTTTGCACTGTTGGTTCATCCACATAGATATCTGGTCATACTTACTCCACCGAGTACAACTCGTTGGTTACACATTCTCTTACCCTATGTCATCGTCACCCTCTTATTGAGGTACTAAATAAAGAATCTCAGACACCCCCCTCCTCCTTTTAAAATATTCAATAAAGCAGCTCCTTAGTTCTTTTATTATTCTACCTATTTAGAGTAGCACTAAGCAAGGAAGAACTATTAGAGAGAGATTCTTGGGTAGTGAGTGCACTCAAGAAGGGCAGCAACTGAAATCGCTGGCACTCCATCTGATGCCCCTACTTCTAAAAAGGAAAAAGCATTCACTGCCACCTTTGGAGGGCTTGGACAGAGAATCCAAGGCTTGCAAGGAATCGAAAGCATTCCGCCTCACCAAGACCGCGAATGGGACTAGACAAGCAAGACCTCGCTACAAGAATGAGAATTAGAATGTATGATTCATAATAGAATTTCCTCTTCCGCTGAGGTAAGGGGTCACTATGCCCTGTCTTTGGTCTCGAAAGAACCGAACCAACTCGTCTGCCCATTCCATTCGCCCCGGAACTAATCAATCATCAAAGTGAAGAAGAAAACCTTGACTTCGAGAACTTCCTTGAAGATGTCCATCAATGAAATGACATTACTAAGAGCTCTCCCTCAACAAGAGAAAAGTCAAAGAAGAAAAGGGAAGGGTAGCTTTAGCTACTAAACAAACCTAAAAAAAGATACATTCGGGTCTACTATTGGAGAGACTTCCCGATCAACTGCTATTGGTCCTTGCTCTGGTGCTTATAGCCTCGTATACGGATCTGGATCACGATCTCGATATGGAAGGCTGGTAGTGCCCCTGCCTTTGCTTCAGGTGGATCAACTTGGCTACCTTTCTAACTGGTGGTTATCCAGAGTGAATTCGGGAAGTGCTAGATCTATTGTAAGGAAGCTTTTAGAGGAGACGAAAGCTGTCGCAATATCGGTTGTTACCTCTTTATCCAAAAGGTAAATCGATGTCGGCATTTCAGTTGGTTGCCGCATATACGCTGAAGGAAATGCTATCGTGCGCCCAGACGAACTCTCTCTAGACACCAACCAATACTATTATCTTTATATAGGATTCATGTGCAGCTAGGGGACTTGAAGGACTAATGCTCTCTCCAAAACTAGAAATCGAAAGAGGCTTGGTGTGAATAAAATACAGGATTGAAAATCATCCCTGCTCTTTGAAGGACATTTGCCGACATTCCGCATCGAGGAGCAGGGAGTTTGATCGAAGAACCTATTCCTCTGTTGGTGCCTATCCGCCTAGTGAAGTGTCTGCAGAGGCCCTGGTGGAATAATATAATAGTAGTACTCCGATTGCCTAGCAGAACCCTCCTCTTCTCAAAGGGGGATCTCGATTGAGTCTATAAAGAAAGTTTATTAGCATGCAAGCAACCGTAGGCCTTAGATGATGAGTCTAGCTTAAAATGAAAGTCGTACTACACTAGGCAGTTCAAACTGTAGGTGAGAGTTCTTGAGATCGAATCGCTGAAAGTGGGAGTGTTCCCACTATCACTATAGGTGACAGTGAAAGTCGTAGTGGAATAAGGCTGTGTGCTTTCTGTAGCTTGCAAGTGGGACTGTTCAAACTGTAGCTGACAGTCGTAGTTGCCGGAGTGAAGGCTGTATCAGCTCGAAGGCTTGTTCTGTTCTGGCCTCAGACGCAGTGTGGTCTAGTTCCGAACTCCTGTCTTACTCAACACGAACCCCATACGAGACAGAGTCTGCAAGATCGTCTGCTGATAGTAGTAAGTAGGAAGAGTAGTGCCATCTGCTTTCCGAAAAGATGGAAAATGGGAAAATTCGTAAGGCGGGGTAAAGGGAACAACAGAGGAAAAGGGAATTTTGGGCTGCGCTCATCCGTTGCTTGTTTTGTTTGCTTGACTCGAACAACGAGGTGAAAGACTGCCTTTGCTTTCTTCTATTTCACAGGCTCGATGAAATCAGATTAGTCAGACTGTTCTTTAATAAGTCAAGGAGATAAGCAGATAGATTATGTTATGTACTTGGGCAAGTCAAATCCAATTATGGGAATGTAGATTCAAAAGAAAAAGACAGTGGCGGGGCTTTGTCGTCGCTTCGCTTTTCGTTTGAGGGGAGAGGAAAACAGAACCAGAACCTGGCACTTAAGCGCATCCAATTCCATATTGCTGCGGCAACATTGAATACAGCGGAGAAGGGGGCGGCTGCGCCTATTGTGGTCACAGGTAGGGCTTAGAGTTGGTCAAAGCTTCGGGTACACTTATGACCAGCATGCCGGAGTCCCATCAGACAGAGGTTTTTCGACCAAGCCATTCAAAGTTTCCCTGATTTTCTTCGTTAGGTTTGTTTCATTCAGGGAGCTGCAGACCTTTCTATAAAGCTAGCAATCCAATCTCCACAGTTTTGGTCCCGAGGCTCTTTTTCAAATAGAGTTGAAAGGGGTTTTTAGAACTTCATTTGAGGATGGTGGTGCATCCCTTGAGCGCTCCATCAAATCAATCAGCTTCTTTCCTTGGCTTAAGAAGACTAGAAGAGAGTAATTCTTTTGTTTCAGTCATATAGCTTGATTGTTGATGCATAGTAAGTTCTGCCTTCAGTCAACTAGAGCTGAAGTGAAACTCGATAGGATAATAGCGATCTTACACTATGCATGCAAACCTCTAAGCCATGCATGGACGGTGCCTCAAAGCCTTAACGCCCTTGCTGCGCCCGGATGATGTGTTATCAGCAAGCACTAAAGACAAGGCCGCTTAGGACTCACTCGATCACATATCCGAGTTCCTGGTCTCCTCCCACATACAGAAGAATGAAGAAAAGAAGCAAATTGAAATGGAGCTTTCTTAGGTCTACGTCACGGTGTGATGACTCTAAGCTCAGAAGGTATCCGTACGGCTTTTTCGCTTAGCTCAATTGGAAGACCTCTCTTGATGTCTCAACTCGAAAGAAAGAAAAGCGAGGTTTTCTTCTTTCCATAGCCCAAGATTTAGCAAACAATTGACTCCTTATCTTGAGCAAAAGGAGCCTGTTGACGGGGACTATGGTTTGAGGTCTGGGCGGTTGACCTGTGTTCGGCTAAGGCTAATCTCGAGGTTTTTGAAATGAAAGAGGGAATTATCTCGTTAACCCGATCTTCGTCCATATGCTACTTAGCCAGAGTCTTCCTTCCACAGGCTTGCTATTCCTTTGTCCACCCGATCTATCAAAGGACTCTTATTGATTTTTGCATTTTTTTTCCTACGCCAATCTCGAAAGACCTCGATGCTCATTCAACCCTGAAAGCACTGCACTGAAATGCCCTCCTCTCGCTGTACACGACGATGAGTGGCGCATAACGGTTTCATGCTTTGCTTTGAGTATTTGATCACTTCTTGGTGATCATCCTTTCATAGGTCTAACGGCAAACTGGAACCAGCACGCAAGGCGGGTGCTCGTCCAACAAAGCGTCATGAAAACCAAGATGTAGGCTCGCCTCCAGGCGAGGATATCACAATGGAATTGAGAGTCAGAAAGAGAAATTTCCTCCCTTCTCTCTACTTTAGCATTCAATGGAGCTGATGGATGAGGTATGCTTCACCGACCCTTGCTTTTCATAGCCCTAGTTCGGTGCGCTAGGAAGAATAAAAGGTGTAGTCGGAATGTCTTGGCAAGGAAGGGGTTGTTTTCAGGACCAATGCCAGGAATGATAACAGCCAAACATACTTTTATCGATTCCGTGCACGCCCTGAAATCGTAGACAATTCGCCCTGATGAAGCTTCCCGCCTAACCTTGACACATCTATTAGTTAGATGCTCAGAATCGGAGTCTCCTTAAGGGACTAAGAGAGGGACAAATCGGATTGATGCAGAGAATACAAGTTCTTAGCAAGAAGGAGCTGTTTCGGAAGAAGGGCTTGTTTGCAAGAGGGAGCTCTTTGACATCTAACAGCATCAAATCCTGAAAGCAGGACAGGAAGCATCCGAGATGTATCGAATGCCATGGTTGGCTCTTTGATAGAAGGAGCTGCTAGCAATAAGACTTCCCTTGCTCTAGAATAGGCTGTTTGCACTCATAGGCTCTTAGGCAGCTATTGAATCCACAGTTTCGTAATAGAATAGGATAGGAATTCCCGGTCTTAGCATGTTAGCATACGGAATTACCGGTGCAGGCCAACTCGGAATATAAATAGCCCTTAGTAGGACGAGGTCAAATGGCAGGATTGAGATTGGATTTAGGAATGGAAAGACCAAATGGAAAAAAAGAGGGCTTTTCTTAAAGGATTGGAACTAGGCCAATGCCAATGAAATCTCATCTATTGCAGCAAAGAAAGAGGAAAGGGGCGAAGCGCTAGTTTGAATTGAAGTAGAGGAGAGCTAGAATGAGTCAATGCGCATTGCCAGTAAGCACTAAGCAAGCAGGTATCCGCTATCGGAAGCGCAACTCGTATTACCAATGCAATTGCCACCCGGAAAGCGAACTGTATTGGCCTAGCCTTTGAGTTTCACTGGCATAGGTGAACTATTGGGAGGCCTTTTACGAGGGCTATTTGTGCTTGGTTGACCAATGGCTCTTTCTCTAGGGTTTGTTGGAATCTTATTCCCCTGCGTATAATAAACCCTCCTTACGCCTTTCCCCTGGTCTGGCTGTCTGGTCTTCTTTCCCGGCTGTCTCTCCTGCTAATGTAAAGACAGCTTGCTTGCTAAGGTCGATAGGCGGAGAAGGCTTTATATTCTTTATCTTGACTAGAATTGGTTGCAAGCTAGCTTTTCTTAGTGAAACTGCTTACTTCAAGTATAGATTGACCTTTACTAGTACTAGTAAAAGACTAGGTAAATGGAACTTAGAGGAACCATACTCGCGCTTTCGAAGACTTAGAACGAATCGAAGAGAAGGAAGAGCAAGAAAAACTACAAAGATAGAAGAATAGACAGCTGCCAAGGCTTAGACCACTTTTTATGATAGACAGATTGGTTTCCGAATGAACAGCTTACATACTGCTTACGGCTTACAGAATTCGGAATAAAGGATAGGGGGCGGGCTAGGATATTAGCGAAAAAAATGCTTACGAGATGAAGAGCTAACGGGATGCTTACCGACTGGAAGGCTTGGTTAGAATATCGACGGATTGGTTACCGCCTTTGAAAGCTTCACCATACAGGAATGCCACATTCACTCGCTTTCGAGGACTTACAACCCAACACTTGCTTTCCTGAGGAAGGAAGAAAGCTAATTCCTTGCTTCAGTAAAGCAGCTAGAACAAAGAATGACTTGAGATGCGGGGGACGGGGTTGGATTCTCAAGCAAAAGGCCATTTAACCTTAATGCGACCGCTATCAGGCTTGCTTTACTCGATGACAGGAAAGGGGGCTTCTTCCCTGATTGATATGATAGGCTGACAGTCTTAGGCGCTGAATGAAAGGCTTATCGGATTAGAGTGAAAGGTAGAATTAGCAACTATAAGAACAAGAGAAAGTCCTTATGGAAGATCTTTTTACCCAGAATCAGTCGTAGCCTATGCCTTCGTCTTTCGATGATCAGACCTAAGAAAGGCGGCCTAATTCCGATCAAAAAAAGAGAGAAATTCCCCCAGAAAGGGTAGAGCCTTAGTTACCCGCAGGTCATAAGCTGGTAACCAGTGGAAGAGCAAGAACTTTCAGGTGAAAGACCCTCACTCGAACTCAGTAGGAAGCCAAGCACGCACGAAAGAAGCTTCCCGAGCTGCTGCCTTTACCTTCTTCCTGGGGAGGGGTCTCTAGCACATTATAATGCGAGTTCGGATGCGGATTCCCTTAAATTAGATTTCGTGAGATTAGATGGGCTGGGCTATGTCTTCGGTCTGGATGAATGCGAGTGCACGAAAGGTCTGATCGGCTCATAGGTGGAAGACACTACCTTGAATTAGCTCTTTTCCTCTTTCTTTTTCACAAGCATGAGTAGGACTTATAGTCTTGGAAAAGTCACCCGACTAAGCAAAGAAGGAGGACCGAGTTAAGGAAGAATCGACCGAAGTCAGAGAAAGTGAGCCAGCCTTCCAGAAACGGTGAATTCATAATATAATGTCCTTCTTTTGACGTAGGTTAGGGTTTCCTTTATGTTTTCCCAGTAGTCCGCTTTCCCCTTTCCGAAAAGGGTTGGGGTTTGAATTCCGATTCCCACATACACCTCGATTTTGATGCCGCCGGTCGGTCATTATTATCTACCCGGGGCGCAAGGAAATCCCGGAAAAGCGGAAGGCCGGCTGGTCGTGTAACTTAACCAGTAATGGCCCGGTTCTCGTCCTCTATTCGATCGAGCATGCATTTAAGCCTTTCTTTTCTGATCGTGCTTCAGATTCAGATTAGACTAATGCTATAAAGTCAAATAACCCGGTAAAATGATTTTCGCCCCCACCGAGATCTTCGACGACACATATTTCGATCGGTTCTCGACCATAGATATAGAACAAGAGCCAGCTGAAGGTGAATTCCTGGCCTTTGCGTGTGACTTCCACGATCTATCTTCTTGTTTCGTGAGTTCTTTCCTTCGCAGTTTTGCTCCCATTCTTTTCAGTCTTGTAATAGTCTTTGCCTGGATGTGTAATAGCCTAGCTTAGGGCGGAATTCCTTCTTTCAAGACTCAGTCTAAACCCCTCCTGAAGTTGTCTTCATTTTCGATTCCTTATCTCTTTCGAGTGTTGGAAGTGGTGTGGTGGAGCGCGGTCCTTTTCTTTGAGTTGTTGAAATTCCCACCTGCCTCAACAAATTCTTTTTCTTTCTTGCTTGGGGTGAAGTCCCATATCGCTTAAGCTACCTTTTCCTTGAGGAAAGATTTCCGTATCGTGAGGGCTCTTTCTTATTGATTCATGCGCATCTACTTCTTCTTCTTTGACTTAGGCCGCTCCGTGCCTTTCACAGACAGGAGAGAGGATTGCTACTGGCTTGCTTCCTTGATTGACAGACAGACTGGCTACCAACCGTGCTACAAAACTTCAGCTTGATTGACTAAATATCGTATGATAATGCACTTTCTCTTCCGTCTTTCTTCCCGCTCGCAGGGATAGAATTGGATTGACAGACCCCGAACAGTGCAGGTTGGCGGACAGGGTACGGCTAGAAGTTTACTGAGAAGCGTGGAGCTTGCTGCCCGGTGGTGATTGAAATCAAAAAATGACCTCCACCCGGGAATCCATTCGCTACCGCTCCTCATACATCCGCTTTGATCTTACCTCTATTGCTTTCCTGACTGGCTAGAGGAATGTCTTTTAAATCAACTAGCTAGTTACTCTGCTTCGCACCTTTTCCTTTCTGGCCCCTCTATAGCTCCTCATTTCGGTCCTTTTCAAAGTCCTTCCGGTGTCTAGCATCTTCCGCTCCTAGTCATCCCACCGACTCCGGATATCTCAGTCACTTCCTCAGTAGCTGGGGCTTGACTATGAGCTGTAGTCTTTTTTATGACTTCTTTCTAGTCTTCTTTTTACGGGACTGCTTTTTGTTTGATCCTTTTAAGGGATAAAGTGCCAGGGAGCTCTTTTGGGAGCATAAGGTGAGGACGCTAGTTTAGGCTCCACTTGACTTCCATTAGACTGGATTCAAAGAGGCTTTGGTGTTCCAGAATAGACATGGATTGAACCTTTCTTTTCTATAATGAACACTTTCAGAGAATCCAAGTTTTCTTTTCTTGTAGTACGAGTGGACAGGAAAAGACTGACTAGGGATACCTAGGCTAAGGAAAGTTTCAAGGCATTTCTTCGGATGAGGATAGGAAACCTTTCAAAGGTCAATTGGAAGCTTTCAGTGTTCAATTCAAGTTGGAAAGTTCCAATCATTCACTTAGCTCCTGAATAAGCTTCTTTCTCTTTTGATAATATATAATAATAATAAAAAAAGAAGAATCCTATTCCGGGAGGAATCTCCTTGGTCTTCTTTTCCGATTAGGTAAAGAAAAGCTTGTTCGAATCGAGTCAGTGTTCATAAAAGAAAGGACAGTCATTTCACAGCAAAGGCTGTTACAGATAGCTAGATTGCTTCTTTGACAAGCCATTTTTTTGGGTGATTCTACCTCAAAAGAGAAAAGACACAAGTTAGGCTCGAAAAGAAAGTAAGAATCCTACCTCTTGGATGGATCGTCAAGCTGACTGCTATATCATGGATCCCCTTGGGAGGGAAGGATCGACAAGCGCACTTGCCTATAGGAGATTAGACTATCCATTGTCTGCTAGATAGAATTCCCTTGCATCGGAAGACGCCCTCTTATCCGATTACGTGAAATATTCTAAAGTAGAATGACGCTCTTTAGCAATTCATGCTAACTTAGTGCAACATGGAAAAATGAATTGATAGAGGCATCTTTATATGTTCAAGTTATCCCAATAGTCAAGATATCGGTAACGAAGGCTTGCTATTGAGCGACGGAGATGCTTTCGAAAGTACTTCCGATCGCTTCGCTACGCCGCCGCTTGAAGAGGTTGAGGATAAGAGCTAGCTAAAGCCCTAGCTTCTTAGCACCCCAAATTGTATACAAGATAGACAGACGAGCTCATGATACCGACCTCTTCTCCTAACCCTCGGCTCACCGTGAACAGGTTTTCACTCCCTTTATAAAAAGCGGAAGACTAAGACGAATCAGCCTTTCGGATAGTACGTGGGGTCTTCTACTTAGAATACGAGAAGGATACCAGCAAAGGTGCAATAGGCTGGGATCGATCCCATCTAGCAAAGAAAGCAGTCACGCCAGAAAGAAGAAAGTCAAGCTTTCAAGCTGCCCTTATTCCATTCCTTCAACATCTGCAGAGCTAACCCCTGAAGTGATGTGACTGCAGGCCCTTAATAGGATAGATAGGTTGCAGCGCTCTTGATCAAACTAGAAATTTCATAAGAGAAGAAAGGTCGTAGCGTAGCCGTAGAAAAGAAAGGTAAGGTTTTGATTCGAGGTTTTTTCCTAGCCTTCCTCACTGACTGGAACCCAGCAATGAGAAAGCGTCCGTTCACGTCAGGGTCCGAAGGAGGCTTGTACTTTCATCGAGATTGGCTTGGTGTTCAGTGTACCCTAAAGTATCGAGGGGTAATCTTAATCACTTTCTCGGTGATTAAGATTTACGACATGAGCCCCTCCAGCCTTTCAGCCAGAATCTCTCATGAAGTCTAAGCGCTCAGGTGCGCCAACAGTCTTATAACCGATTGTTCAATCACAGTGGGTTTCTCAAGTCCACTGGAGTCATAATAAAATCGTTACCAGTGTAACCTCCAAGGATCCATCGATCGAACTTGATTTCAATTGAAGGCAGTATACCGGGCCTCCAATTGATACCTCTTATCGTTACCATGTCATAGACCTTCCAGATCAGTCCAAAGCGATACAAATCTTTATTAAGCTTTGTTCCTTTCCAGGAGGTTTCGACTAATGGTACTTCAAAGAGTTTAGCTAGATCGGGATCCAGATCCATCGCAACAGTGTAGTACCAGTGAACATAACGTAACCACGACTTCATCCAATTAAGGACAAGAGTGTGTTCCATCAGCTCAACATGGTTCTCAAAGGTGAGCTCACCTGGGATAACTCGTAGGTCCTTCGGTTTGAGCTCTTTCCTCAGGAAATCTACAATCACTCCTTTCAAATATGGATTGAGGGGTAAACCCCTTCCAAGCCAAAATTCTAAGGGCAATCTATTCCCACTGTTAGGTTTTGAAAAACCTACAAAAATCCGTTCCCATTTACGAGAACGTTTTGTGTGAATAGATCCTAAAGTACGGTAACCGGCTCCTCCTAATCGACATAATGTCGAAAATTTGGTAACTTTGTACCGGTCTCTAATCATTAGAAGACCGATCACCGAATTACAAGCATGAAGTGCCTTGATTGAAACAGGAGAAAGGTCAACCTGGCACCCGCGAGTAAAGAATCTTTTTGCAAATTCACACGCAAAACACCTTTATCAGAAATCAGGCTTTTCTGCTCTGAGATTGTTACCTGTAATTCTGATAAAAGATCTCTATAGGCTTTCGCCACCTTACTATCCCCGATAACGATATCGTCACCAAGGATAGCATAGGCTTTGAAACGGACTGCTGTGCCATAGACACGAGCAGCAGCCATCCACACTGCCACATGATGTGACAGTGCGAATAATGGCCATGAAAAGTGGTAACCTAAGGGTTGTCCAGCCACAAAGCATACTCTAGAAACCTTATCTTTAATACCTTTAACAAAAGGTACGTCAAACGTATTGATTCCTAAAGCGCCATGAACAACTGAACTTGCTAGAAAGGGACCAAACAGAGAGAGCATTACTCCATAGGAGAATGACAAAGGCCACCTATCAGTTGCTGACTTAAGGTCAAATGAATATAAATCCATCTTCCCTTTTAGGAACTTAATAGGAGACAATTGACAGAAAGTACCATCATTGGGTATCCGCTTTAACACGGACATAGCCCAATCATGGTAAGGTCTGAGCAATCTCTGCTTGATATATAGTCCAATTGCTATTATACGCCTTTTACCACCACCTTCCACTATCGAAGCCAACTTTCCAAAACGTATGGGAACGTTAGAAAACGTTCCATGTGCTGTTGGAATGAATGGTCCTAGATACTTTTCAAACCAATCAATATCAAGCCACACATTTTGGTTTGAAACTTTGTGCTCTAGAGGATAAACAATCCTCTTTCGCCACAAAGCAGAGGAAGGCACGTGATCAACATTGACATTTTCAGCTTGTACTAATGTACCATAAGCCGCCAATTCCATCCAAAAGGATGAGAAAAGTTACTTAGGGCGTTTCTTATTAAGCAGATTTTCAAAGTTGGGCACGGTCTTCCAAGTTGGCTCCCAAGTAATACCTTGGTTAACAGGTATACTTGAGATCCAGGGTATGTAAGTCTTAACAAAGTGAGGAAAGTAACCTTTCATCTCACTAATAATACTTATAACCAGATCTTGATTCGGTACCTCACTTGTAATCGATGCAAAAGTCGCTTTAGAAACTCGTGTTGATAAGCGTACCAATTTGCTAATCGAGAACCAAGAGAGATACAACTGAACTAAGAAATCTGCCTTAGCATCATGCCGGTATATCATCTTACGATGATGGGCCGGAATAATGCGAGGATACCCTGAACGCGATAAAGAAACCTGAACAGGAAGCAGGGAAGGCTTATGTTTAATACCGCCATAAGCCGACTGTAATGATGAACTGCACTGTTTCAAATAAAGAGAACAATACAGTGCACCAGATTTCCTGTAAATTTTCAAAACCATCTTTGAAACTAAGTATGCACTAATAGCAACTTCTTTAGACAAACAACCGGAGAGGACCAGGTTGGCTTTTAAAAACCAACCAACGATCCTCTGAGAACGTTCATAAGTTCTCCGCCATGTGGCCACAGCTAAGCGTTCTGTAATATCAAACAATGCTTTATTTAGTAAAGTCATTTTTTAAACAATAGGTTTAAAGGTACAAGAAAAATAAAGTAGAATTTGGTAGAACAAAAGCTTACTGGATAGTCACAACTCACCTAAACATCAAGGATCCTGTCCAAGATGAGGGGTGGCGCCTTACTTTGTTAAAGTAGGGCTTTATAGTGCACAAAGCAATAGGTTTTAACCTCCCTATTGTTGTTTATGCAATATAAACAAGGGAATCGATACCATATCTACCTAGTTTTACCTAAGTAAACCGGTATCGGTGCCTTCTTGGAAGCACTCTTCGCATGTGAAGAAGGGGCTTACATTACAAATGTTATCTTCGGTTAATACCAAAGATCCTTATTCAAATATAAGCTAGTCGCTCAGAGTGTGCGTGAGGGTACAAACCTCACCACCGATCTAGGAAAGTCCTAGACAGGTGCCGAAACAAAATGGATGAACAAGAAGGGATTTTTTTTACTCGGGAGGGACAGGGGGGCTATTACTACTATTGGGAGTGGGAGGAAACCTTCCGCCGACAGAAGTCCCCTTCCAACCGTTAGAATATTCTAGAATAACCTGCTTTCATTTTTTATTGTGCTCAAATGTTTTTCTTGACTTTGAATAATTTGCAAAAGTCGTAAGTCCGACAAAGCCCATAATCAAAATAATAATAAACGTCAAAGCCGTAGCTTGCTGCTCGCTCGCTGTCTACTAAACGAGCCTTCACTGCCCGCCCGGCCCCTATCTTTAATCTTAAGTCAAGTCAATGAAGTGAACAGCCCAACCTCTTTGTTTGAAGCTTTTCCTGGAAGCTTATACTTGTTGAAGCTTTGCTTCCCCTAATTCCGAAACACTACCTTACAATAGACTTGCAACTCTCGGAAAAAGCTTTTCTTTCGTCATCGTTCTAAGTTTTGAATAGCCAGTCATTAGGTCTATCTAGGTATTGTCGAGTATCGCCGTAGGCTTGCCGTAGGCAAGACTCGAATCTTGCTAGTCTCTCCTGCTAGAAAGACCTAATGAATATAGCTAGTCTCTCCTAAAGACTAGTGTATCCGTCTTTCTAGTCTCTCCTAAAGACTAGGACTAAGCTGACTTGACTTGTTGTATAAAGCCTCTCTTCTCTTTGATAGCGGTCAGGGTTCAGAAAGGATCTGATCGTAGCGTAGATAGAGACTGAAACCTGTGCGGGGGTAGGGGCGGATGTAGCCAAGTGGATCAAGGCAGTGGATTGTGAATCCACCACGCGCGGGTTCAATCCCCGTCGTTCGCCCATCACATCTATAAAGGATTTTCTTACGGAGACACAAGACAAACCTTTCCCAACTAGAAAGAATTTGTTCTGCAAGAGTCAATTCATCTCTTGGCTTTCAAACGCATCCAAGCAATTGGTATCCGATTGAAACATAGAAACCATAGATTCGCGTCGCCTACTTGGATTCCGCCCCTGTTCACTTTTTCAACATAAAGAGTCACCAAAGTAACCTACCAGGTTGCGGGAACGAGAGTGACCGGGTTTATGGATGAAGGAGTGGAATGGATGAAGAAGTGGATGAAGGATGCGTCACGACTTTCATCCTTGGTTCACTTTGCCCGATAGAAAAAGAGTTGACAAAGGTAACCGGAGAAAAAGACTGAGGTTGTCAACTTGAGTAGTGTTTCCAAAGGGAACCGAAGGTTTCCCGCTTAAAATCAAAAGGGAGCCGGCATGTGTGCCTTTTGACGCCCTAGAAGTAGGTCAAAAGGGCCCTTCCCAGGAATAGTAGAAATTTGATTTTCGTTTTAGAAGTCTAAGAAAAGAAAGAGTTCTTTGATCACTATAAGTAGGCTTGTAGTCGTAGTAGTCGGCATTCCTACGCGCCCGCCAGAATGCCTCCTTGGTTCGGGACGAAGCCACGCCGCCGGCACATACCAGGGGGTAGCGACTGTTTATTAAAAACTTCCCTCTTTCAACAAGCCGGTGGTGATCTCACTTTCGAAAGAGAGTCTCGACGTGGCGGTATACACGTAGCTCTATAGCGGAGCTAGTCACTGGCTACAGCTTTCTTTCCTACCGGACCGCCGACGAATAATAATAGGAGGGGGTGACCAACCGGAGTCGCCCTAAGGTTACGATCCGTTGGGTTGGTTTCCCAACCAGGATCCTATTTCCTCCAAGAGCCCTACCGATTGAGAAGGAGAAAAAGTTGAAAACAACTGAGATCGGATCTCTCACGGAAATGGTGAGGCCCGCCGAAGAACCTAATGGAACTAGAAACAATTCAAAATTCACTAAACTTAATCTAAATATTATAATAATAATAATAATAATAATAATATATAGTATAGATTCTAGCTGCTAGAAAAGGAACATGAGGCCAATCTCGGACATGGTGTACTTGGACTTCCGTTACACATCAAGGTGACGGAGGTCATGGCATACAATCTCTTTTTATAGAAAGAGGAATTCTAGTTTTCAGTTCAAAGAGAATTTATGCAACCCCTGGTATTGGGCATAAATAATATCACGAAAGAATTGACGGACGGATTGATTCATTCTGTACCAGCCTAGCGAGGAGAAAGGTCACACTAGTAGTCCCTATTGGAAGGGAGTCAATTCAGAGGTATGGTAAGTCATATGGGCTTGGTAAGTGCCCGCCAATTTCAAGCTTATTGTCGTACCCGCAATGGGAAAGAAAGCCAAGGCAACCTTTCTGAAAGAGGTTCGGAGCCCGACCTCGATGTGAATCTGTTATAGGCGATCGCAGAAAGCGGAGTCAACCCAACGACATAGATCGAGTGGTTTTATCAGCTCAAAGAAAAGTTCCAAGTACAGGCTCGGGCTCAATTCAATCGGTATGGTGTGTCCGAGCCGATTGGTCAGACGAGACGACTACCTGAGTGAGAAAGAAACAAGCCTTGGCTCAACTGAAAGCAGCCATGAAATCATATGAGAAACAAGTCGCTGGCAAATATACCCATGGGAACTATAACTGGCTGGCCCAATTCACCGAATAAGACTTCCTTTGTTTTGCACGATTTTCTTATGCCACGCATAATACCAGTCCTTGACAATTCATTGGAACCCGATGGAGCTGCAGGTGGATCTCGTACCCGCTTCCTCTCTGTCTCCACGCCCTTCTTCTGTTCCTGCTTTTCCCCCATTCCAGGTCTTCTTCTCCAATTCATCTTTTATAGAGGCGATAGAGGTCCAGGCACGAGGCTCTATAGAGGTCGACTGCGGCTGAGGTGAGGAGTTACGTGATCAATGAACCATGCCGAGGCTCAGAACGAGTGATACTCCGCTTGATCCTGGGGAGGTCAAGTAGCCAGAGAGGCGATCGAAGTCAGAATGAGACTAGATGGTAGATAAGGTAATGAGATACTAAACCGTTTTGACTGAAAACAGTTATCGTTTTGACTGAAAGGTGTGTTAGTCGAGCTTAGGGTCGATACGATAGCTACAACCCAAGGAGCTACAACCTTCGGAAGCTACTGTGCCAGACGACGACGAGGTGAGTTATGCCGAACCCATTGATAACCCACCAACTTATTATACAAATAAGGCTTATGATAAGTATGAGACAGGAATCTAAGAAGTTCAGAAACGACGTGGAAACTTGTTATGTTTACAGAAGTAAGTGTACCAAAAGGGAAAGGAAAGAGGGAGGCGTATAAGCCACGCTCAGTTGCTACCGTCAAGGCATCATTCGGACAAGAGTCTTACTAAGCTCTAAGCCACTCATTTTTTTTCGTAAGTAATGAGTTGCTTTCCCCGGTCATTGAACGTTCATCAACGTTTGTTTCAACTAGTTATGTTTCAGTGATAAGCTCAGATGACAACTCCGAGTAGCGACCTCAAGGGACAATCAACCCGTCTCTTACCTTTTACCCGTTTTGATACCCGTCCTATTTCGGACTCAGTGCTTTCAAGGAGACCCACGACGAGAGATACGTCTTGTACTTTGGCTGGCCCACAGCCCATGGAATGGATAAAAGCGTACCTGGACCACCTTCTTTGCCACCAACAAAAACTTCTTTTTCTTTCTCCGCCTGTGATGAAGGCGATCGATCGATCTCCCTTAACCATTTCGCACGATAAAGACCAAAAAATAATGGAATGCCCCATGGGACACCTCTTTCTCAGGATATCGCCCTTTGAAATGGCCTCCCTCTGATCCATCCTTCCCATTCGCCGTCTGCGGCATGCGATCTACCTCCACTAGGTCCTGTCCTCCGCCCACCCTTTCCGTCGAGATCAATAACCTGAAGCTTTGACACCCCCAGAAGAGTACATAAGGGTCAGAACCAACTACTGACCTACCATAAACATACAACAAAAGGGCTTCAATGGCTACGTGTTTGTCTGAACAAGTTGACTCCGCTTGCACCACTACTTGAGCTTGAAGCCGAAAGGGTACCAATCCCCAAAGAGAGCTAGAATAAAGCTTTGACTACAACCTCTACTTATATGGTATGGCAACTCTGTTCGGCACCTTTGCTTCTTCGGCCTCGCTCTTTGGCTCGCCCTAACACCAAGCGTTTGGGGGTTCGGAGCGCTACTATCCTTTCGCGGTATCGCCGGGCAGTCCTCGCTCCCGATAAGTCCCTGTCGACCGAACGTGCTTCCATAGGGAGGTTCCATGCCCGTAAGGTCAGGTATCGGTAGGGTAGGTAGTAAGGTCACTAAGGACCAACAAGCCTGGCGCAGAAAGGCAAATCTAGATTCCTACTTAGACTTAGACTTAGAAGAATTTATTTTTGAAAAGGCATTCCCGGGGATCAATCAATGGGAAACTATGAATAAGAAAAGGATTCGGATGCATGCCTCTGAATCTGTACCACCTGGAACTGGCAAATATGGAAAATAACCCACTCCCTAAGCCCACCTTTACTTTAGCCCAGACAATAGCTTGCTTATTTAAAGCCTGTGTTACTCTCTCCCTCTGGCGTTTCTGGACTTCCGGGCTCTTTCTTTGCCGAGTCGAAGCAAGCGCCTGCACTAGATCTCTTCCTTGCCGGGGTGGTTTTCGGGGTTCAAAGGTGTTGTACGCGAAGATAAAGGGGACACGGTTTCCGAGTCCGAGTCACATAGCGAAAAGGGTATTTTTATCGCTTTTTATACCCAAACAAACGGGGTGGTAGCATACTTAGATGATCCAGCTAACTTATTTGTTGGGGGTATTATACCAACATATTATGGGGTTGGAGAATCTCTCATTGATTGCTATTACCTCTGGGAGTATGGTGGGATTGATTGAAAGCCGCCTACCTGGTTTTATTCATTCTTTGTTGGAGCGGAATCAATCGACTCGAACTTATCATCCAAGGATTGCGAGAGCTAGAATAGAATGTCCTTTGTAGGACTGGTGTGACCGAGCGCTTCAGGAGGAGGAATTGCACTACTGAAAGGCGCTTACAACCGAGCACTAAGAAGTAGGGAGGGGAAAACACCTGCCAGTCCTCGGCCCAAGCCGGGAACGAACTCCCATGTCTTTCGTGGTCGGACCAACCCAACCGGCAATTTCCAACAAGTGTTTCTATAGGTGGGCGACTAACGAGCATCACAGAAAGAAGACCGTCGCTTACCGCTACGAGTAGATTCAACGGCAGGTCGTGAGGTCACAAATGAAATGCTTGGGGACAGCTGCGCTTCGGGGTCATGAAATAAGAGCGACTTTACAGAAAGTGTTCGCGTTGTTGATTCCTATTCCTAATATTCCCGAGATATTTCCTCAACAAAGTAGAAAACTTCAGTTATAGTCTCGTACTGAGTCTGGCAATCTTACTGAGGCGTCAACAACCTCGAAAGGAAAGCCATGAATTCCCCTTTCTTTGGCAGGGCGCATCCAGGACTCAATCCTTTTGGCTAGACCCAAACCTCCTTAAAAACCTTCATAAGACCTCGGTCGATCTCCCTCGTACACGCTCACCTCTCTCGTCGTCGTTTTGTTTTCTTAAAAAAGAGAGAGTCTGCTCACTTAGATTAGATGATCGCCTCCACAGAGTTCGCCTACTCAAATGAGCTTATGCCTTCAATACCAGGGAATCCCACTTTGTATAAAGCAAAAGCACGGAGTTCGCCTACTCATGATGCGTAGGTTTCGGGTAAAGGGACCCTTTTGTTGAAGGTCAATAATTGTCAACCTTATTGGCGAATCGCAACCATACCCTGTAGACCAAGAGCTCTCTAAAAAGCAGCCCTGTAACTCCCCTGAATCCTATGAATGCCCATCCATCCCCGTACAATTCATTCCCCTACCCGTCTTACTAGGCGTTAATAAGGCCCTACTGTTTGTTGGAATAATGGCCTTCGGTTTCATGCCTTCGTTTCACGGAGGACTCCTCCATATTATTATGATCGAATTCATGAGAGAACCTACGGATTAACAGTGAGAGCACGTAACCAAGTCTCCGGTAAATTGAACTCACTCCGCTGCTCTTCAGTTCTTATTATCACAATGCTCTCCTCAACTATTCGTATTCGCGACGGCCGAGGGTGTCGGATCCAAAGGTCTCAGATCCTGAACGCACTGGAAGAGAAGAGGCCTTACCTGGGTGAGGAGCTACTCAAAGAGGCACCAGAAGGAAGCAGCGTGAGGCGATCGGAGTGAGCAGTAGAGCGAAGGTCCCGGCAATCTCTTAATTTCATTAAGAAAGGCATTTCTCTTCTTTTCTTAACCAGCAGCTCCAGTCCTTTCTCACGAATCTGATGTGGGCTCGCCAGGATTCATCAAATGCTACTAGAAAGGGACATTCCTGTGATGACGACTCTTCCCCAGACATTAGCCAGTTTTTAGAGTACTGTGATAAATCCTTTCCAGGAGAGAAAGGAGAAGAAAGGCTTTCCGGCGATATCAAAACACAACACAAAGAAGCCCTGCTAAGCAAGCTCAACTCAAAGATGCTCGAGAGGGGCTGATATGCGCTTTAACGCGATTCATCAAGTAGTGAGTGGCCCTGGAACTACACTACGTTCTGTAGGCAGCGCGAAAGAGACCAAATGCGATAGCAAAGGCCAATGGGTCGGTCTAGAACAGAAGAAATTCTCAATGACGAAGCCAGTACCTTCCACTACGCTCGCTAAGCAGCTCAGAAGAATGGTGCGCGAAGGTGCAATTGAGCGACCGTCTTGAGCTGAACTTGACATCAGGTACAATTCCCATCCTATAGCCGAGGTTGATTTTGGTTCCGGCTTCAAATTCAGTTAGTGATTAGTGATCCCGGGAACCGAGGGCGGTGGGTGGGGAAAGGGAAGCGGAAGGGAAGTAGGCCTGCCTAAACAAGGAAGGGGAGCAATTCCTGGGCTATCCATCCGCTTCGTTCATGTCGGGCCTGTACGTGCTGTCTTCTACCCTAGTGTATTAGGGCTAGTAAGCTGAGCATACTCTGCTCGCCGCGGCTCCAAAGCATTGAAATAACTAATACAGGGAGTGACCTTAGTAGAAAATAGACTCCTTGATACTCTCATAGGAGACGGGTGTCACACTACTACTACATCAACCGAAGCTAAAGGATCATTGGGGTATACCACGGTTGAAAGAGCAAGGGTAGCCACTCTACTAGGTGATATTCCGGGCTCTTTGACCTTTTAACCAAGAACCCTAGGATCTTCCTGATCCTTTTCTCTATTGATTGGAGGCGAGGATCGGGAATATCCGGGAGGATCTTATCACTCACTTTACGGGTTCACCCGCTCCATGGGACGAACTTTTCCCGCTTCAGGAGAAAAGAGGAAGATAAGGCCAACGGTGCTCGGACCAGAAGAGAGTAGTCGAGCCATTCCTCCGCTCGCCGAGCTCCTCGCTATAAGGCGAATCGAATCCATTTATCACAAGAATGCTCGTCCGCGTCACCCAAGTGCAAAAGAAAGACCTTTTTCTAAGGCCGTTCACGGGTCAGGACGAGCTGTACTTCTACCGATGCTACCATACCTGACTCCGGTGTAATATCTTCTTCCGCCCGAAAGGCTTTGATCACACACATCTCTGGGAAACGGAAAAGACAAAGCGGACAAATTCTCTCATCCG